TGATTTCTCCTTAGAATAAAAAGGCAATATATAATAGATATTTAACTAATTTATTAAAATTTAAATTAGTTCTGTCGGTTGAATTATTAATTAGCAACCTTAATAATAATTATAATCTGTTTAGAATTCAGGATAAAATTCATATAGTTATAATAACTATAACTTTTTAGAATGAAATTTATAAAATATTTTTTATATTATTTTCTCATCTTAATTAAATCTTTTTATAATAATATTTAGAATTTATTAATAATTTAAATTTTTTATATAATTCATCTATACATTTTATTTTAATAATTATATGATTAATCAATCAAATAAGGTTTTGAATACAAATATAACCAAATTAGTAAATAAAACTTATCAATATGGGTTTTCAACAGATATTGAAAAAGATATTATTGAAAAAGGATTAAATGAAGAAACCGTTAAATTAATTTCAAAAAAAAAGAAAGAACCTGAATTCCTATTAAAATTCAGATTAAAAGCATATAAAAAATGGAAACAAATGCAGTTTCCAGAATGGGCATACTTAAAATTTCCACAAATTAACTATCAAGATATAATTTATTATTCTGCTCCAAAATCTCAAAAAAAGTTGAAAAGTATGGATGAAGTTGACCCAGAATTAGTTGAAACATTTGAAAAATTAGGAATATCATTAAATGAACAGAAACGATTAGCAAATGTTGCTATAGATGCTGTATTTGATAGCGTTTCTATTGCGACAACATTTCGAGAAGAACTAAATCAATGTGGAGTTATTTTCTGTTCCATTTCTGAAGCTGTAAATGATTATCCTAAATTAATTGAAAAATATTTAGGATCTGTTGTTCCAATTGGTGATAATTATTTTTCAGCTTTAAATTCAGCAGTTTTTACTGATGGGTCATTTTGTTATATACCTCAAGATACTATTTGTCCATTAGATCTATCAACATATTTTAGAATAAATGATCAAAATTCAGGTCAATTTGAAAGAACATTAATTATATCTGAAAAAAATAGTCAGGTTAATTATCTAGAAGGTTGTACTGCTCCACAATATGATACGAACCAATTACATGCTGCTGTTGTTGAATTAATTACATTAGAAAATGCTAGTATAAAATATTCAACTGTTCAAAATTGGTACTCTGGTGATGAATATGGAAATGGTGGAATTTATAATTTCGTTACTAAGCGAGGATTATGTGTAGGTACAGACTCAAAAATTTCTTGGACACAAGTTGAAACAGGTTCAGCTATTACATGGAAATATCCAAGTTGTATTTTAATGGGTAATAATTCACAAGGTGAATTTTATTCAGTTGCCTTAACAAACAATTATCAACAAGCAGATACAGGAACTAAGATGATTCATATTGGAAAAAATTCACGAAGTCGGATTATTTCAAAAGGAATTTCAGCTGGTAAATCAAAAAATAGTTACCGAGGGCTAGTTAATATAACTAACAAGGCTGTTGGAGCAAGAAATTATTCTCAGTGTGATTCATTATTAATTGGAAATTTATCAAATGCAAATACTTTTCCATTTATTTCAGTCCAAAATTCAACGACAAAAATTGAACATGAAGCTTCAACTTCAAAGATTGGTGAAGAACAAATCTTTTATTTCTCGCAACGTGGAATTTGTATAGAAAAAGCAGTAGAACTAATGATAAGTGGATTTTGTCGTGAAATTTTTACAAAATTACCATTAGAATTTGCTGCTGAAGCAGATAAATTATTAACTTTAAAATTAGAAGGAAGTGTTGGCTAATGAATTTAAATTTTCCTCTTTTAGAAATTCAAAATTTACGAGTTTCGATTAATGACAATGAAATTTTAAAAAATTTAAACTTAAAAATAAATAAAGGTGAAATTCATGCTATTATGGGACCAAATGGGTCTGGTAAAAGTACCTTTTCAAAAGTTCTTGCTGGTCATCCAGCTTATTCAGTTTTAACAGGTGATATTTTTTTTAAAGGTTTAAGTATTTTAGATCTTGAACCAGAAGAAAGGTCACATTTAGGAATTTTTTTAGCTTTTCAATATCCAATTGAAATTCCTGGAGTTAGTAATGAAGATTTTTTACGCCTTGCTTACAATTCAAAACAAAAATTTTATAATAAACCAGAAGTTGATCCAATTGAATTTTTAACAATTGTTAATGAAAAATTAAAACTTGTTAATATGTCACCTTTATTTTTAAGTAGAAATGTAAATGAAGGATTCTCTGGTGGTGAGAAAAAACGAAATGAGATTTTACAAATGATTTTATTAGATTCTGAATTATCAATATTAGATGAAACTGATTCAGGATTAGATATTGACGCTTTAAAAATAATTTCGAATGGAATTAATAACTTTATGGATGAATCTAAATCAATTATATTAATAACTCATTATCAACGTTTATTAGATTATATAAATCCTACTTATGTACATGTAATGCAAGATGGAAAAATCATAAAAACTGGGTCTGCTGAGTTAGCGAAAGAATTAGAAAATAAAGGTTATGAATGGTTAGCTTAATTAGAAGTTATTTTTATTATTAATAAAGAGAGCTTTTTTATAAAAATAACCCTAAAATTATTTAAAACTTTTTATAATTCTAAGTGTTCCTGTATATTTTTTAATATTGGGTAATTTACTAAATTAATTAGATTTTATGTACCCAGAAATTTTTTATTCAAATACGTTTACATTACTAGCGGAGGCAGAAGTTGGAAAACATTTTTACTGGGATATTGCTGGTTTTTTAGTACATGGACAAGTACTTGTAGTTATCTGGTTTGTTTTATTACTTTTATTAGTAGTTTCATTCCTAGGTACTGCGAATGCTGACCGAATTCCACATAGTTGGCAAAACTTTATGGAAGCGGCAGTTGACTTTGTAACAGATATTGCTAAAGATCAATTAGGTGAAAGTTTCTATAAAGAATGGATTCCATTTATTGGAACATTATTCTTCTTTATTTTCGGATGTAACTGGGCTGGTGCAATTATACCTTGGAAATTAATAGAATTACCAGAAGGAGAGTTTGCTGCTCCTACTAATGATATTAATACTACGGTTGCGTTAGCTTTATTAACTTCATTTGCCTATTTCTATGCAGGTTTAAGTAAAAAAGGGTTCGGTTATTTCAAACGATACATTGAGCCAATTCCACTTCTTCTACCAATTAATATTTTAGAAGATTTTACAAAACCATTATCACTAAGTTTCCGATTATTTGGAAACGTTTTAGCTGATGAATTAACAATTACTGTATTAACATCATTAGTTCCTTTAGTAATTCCATTGCCAATTATGTTATTAGGAATTTTTGCTGGTTCAGTACAAGCCTTAATTTTCTCAACATTAGCTGCTGCTTATATTGCAGAAGCTCTTGAGTAAGTTTTTCTTATTACTTCCATTAGATTTTTTAAAAATTATATATACATTTACAACTTAAGTTTTATTATGGATTCTATCATTTCTGCTGCTTCTGTTATTGCTGCTGGTTTAGCAATTGGTTTAGCTGCTATCGGACCTGGTATTGGTCAAGGTAACGCTGCTGGTCAAGCTGTTGAAGGTATTGCTCGTCAACCAGAAGCAGAAAACAAAATTCGTGGTACATTATTATTAAGTTTAGCGTTCATGGAAGCGTTAACTATTTATGGTCTAGTTGTAGCTTTAGCATTATTATTTGCTAACCCATTCAACGGTTAATTTTAGATCAGAAAATAATATTTAATAATAATATTATTTTTAAATATTAAACCTCAAAAAAAATAGAAATTCATTAGAAAAACTAATGAGTTTTTATTAAAAAAATTTTAATTCTATAGTATAACATATAGATTTTATATGATTAATTTTTCAATATTAATTTCAAGTTCAGAAGTTAGTGGACCTGGCGGATTATTTGATATTGATGCAACTTTACCTTTAGTAGCGATTCAATTTTTGTTATTAATGTTTATCTTAAATATAATTTTATATAATCCATTATTAACTATTATTGAAGAACGTAAAGAATATATTTTAACTAATCTTGGTAAAGCATCGGAAATTTTAGCAGAAGCTAATAAACTAACAACGCAATATGAACAAGAATTAGATAGCGTCCGTAAAGAAGCCCAATTAGAAATTACAAACTCACAAAAAATTCATAAAGAAATCTTAGAAGTTGAATTAAATATTTCTCAAAAATATATTGATAATTTATTAGATACTATTACAAAAGATCTTCTTTCTAAAAAGGATCTAACACTTAATAGTTTAGATGAGATCGTTCAATCTTTATGTACAAATATTGAAACTAGATTATCAATCTAAATTTTTTGTTAGACGTAATTTTCCTTTTTATAAATGAACAGTTTATATAAAAACTCGAAAACATGGAAAATTTTGATCAAATTTTTACATTACTTGCCGAACAAGAAGGTATTGGTTTAAATACAGATATTCTAGAAACAGGCTTAATTAATATTCTTGCGTTACTTGCAATTCTGGTTTACACTGGCCGAGACTTTTTAGGGTCATTATTAGAAGAGCGAAAAACAACGATTGTAAAAGGTGTTCAAGATGCAGAAGATCGATTAAACGAAGCACAAAAACGTTTAAGTGAAGCGGAAAAGCAATTAAATCAAGCTAATCTTGTTATCAGTGAAATTAAAAATGAAACTGTATCAACAAAAAAAGTATTACTTGAATCAGATGCTTTTCAAGCAAAAAAAGATCTAAAAATTCGTTTTGAACGAGCATTAGCAACTTTCCGATCAAAAGAACGCCAAATATTTTTAGAAATTAAACAACAAATTATTTCTCTTGTATTAAAACGAACAGTAATTCGTGCTCAAGAGGCATTTGAACCAAAAGAACGTGCAACTGCATTAATTAATGATACTATTAATAAATTAGAAGGAGATTTATTATGAGTGCAAATCCATTAGCTTCAAAAATTGCAGCCCCTTATGCACGTGCATTATTCGATTTTTCTGTTGAGAAAAATATTATGCATCAAATTACAGCAGATTTTCAAAATTTAGATATTTTTTTAAATGATGCTGCTGAATTAACAGAATATTTAAATAATCCTGTTTTAAATAAACAGGTAAAACGTGACATTTTAATTAAAACATTAGAATCACAAGTAAATACTGAAACATTTAAATTTTTAATGGTTTTAGTAGAGCGCGATCGAATTAATATATTAAGTGCAATTATTAATTCTTATCTAGAATTAGTTTATGAAACTGCTTCAATTAAAACAATTGAAGTTTCAACAGCAGTAGCTTTTAGCGACTCGCAAAAAGATAAATTAATTCAAAAATTAAAAGAATTAACAAATGCAAGAGAAATTCGATTAGTAATCAATGTAGATGCTAGTTTAATTGGTGGTTTTTTAATTAAAACTGAATCAAAAGTAATTGATTTTACTATTAAAAACCAATTACAACAATTAGCAAAACATTTAGATGCTGTTCTAGAAATTTAATTATAAAAAAATCTTTTATTAACTTTTTATCTTAAAAAAATAATACAATGATAAATATTCGTCCAGACGAAATTAGTAGTATTATCCGTGAACAAATTGAACAATATGATCAAGATGTTAAGGTAGATAATATTGGTACTGTCTTACAAGTTGGTGATGGTATTGCTCGAGTTTATGGTCTTGACCAAGTAATGTGTGGTGAACTTTTAGAGTTCGAAGATAAAACCATTGGTATTGCTTTAAACTTAGAAAATGACAATGTTGGTGTTGTATTAATGGGTACAGGCCGTCAAATTTTAGAAGGTGGTACAGTTAAAGCAACTGGCAGAATTGCTCAAGTTCCTGCAGGTGAAGCGTTCTTAGGACGAGTTGTAAACCCATTAGGGGAACCTGTTGATGGTAAAGGTGAAATTGAAAATTCAGAAAGCCAATTACTTGAAGCAATGGCTCCAGGTATTATTAGTCGTAAATCAGTTTGTGAGCCATTACAAACAGGTATTACATCTGTTGATGCAATGATTCCAATTGGTCGTGGTCAACGAGAATTAATTATTGGTGATCGTCAAACTGGTAAAACGGCAATTGCTGTTGATACAATCATTAACCAAAAAACAGAAGATGTTATTTGTGTTTATGTTGGTGTAGGTCAAAAAGCTTCTACAATTGCTCAAGTTGTAAATGTACTTGAAGAAAAAGATGCAATGCCATATACAATTGTTGTAGCGGCTAGTGCAAATGATCCAGCTACTTTACAATATATTGCTCCATATGCAGGTGCAGCTTTAGCTGAATATTTCATGTATAAAGGAAAAGCGACATTAGTTATTTATGATGATTTAACTAAACAAGCAATGGCATATCGTCAAATGTCATTATTATTACGTCGTCCTCCAGGACGTGAAGCTTACCCTGGTGATGTATTCTACTTACATTCTCGTTTATTAGAACGTGCAGCAAAATTAAGTGATTCATTAGGTGGTGGAAGTATGACAGCTCTTCCAATTATTGAAACACAAGCTAGTGACGTTTCAGCTTATATTCCGACGAATGTAATTTCAATTACAGATGGGCAAATCTTCTTATCAAATGATTTATTCAACTCTGGTATTCGTCCAGCTATTAACGTTGGTATTTCAGTATCACGAGTAGGTTCTGCTGCACAAACTAAAGCAATGAAAAAAGTTGCAGGTAAGTTAAAGTTAGAATTAGCTCAATTTGATGAATTAGAAGCATTTTCTCAATTTGCTTCAGATTTAGATGAAGCAACACAAAAACAATTAGCACGTGGAACACGATTACGTGAAGTTTTAAAACAACCACAAAACTCTCCGTTATCTGTACCAGAACAAGTTGCATTAATTTATACAGGAATTAATGGTTACTTAGATGACTTAGCAGTTAGCGATGTTAAAGGATACTGTGCAAGTTTAATTTCTTACTTATCAACATCAAAAAAATCATATGTTGAAATTGTTAGTTCAACTAATCAATTTACAGAAGAAGCTGAAGCTTCATTAAAAGAATGTATCGCTGAATCTAAAGATTTATTTAGTAAACAAGGCTAACTATTTTATATTCTTATTACTAAAATATTTTAGTAATAAGAATATATTATCTTAAAATTTTAGTCATCATATATTACAACACTAAAATTAATTAATTAAATTCTTAATTTCTATTTATTTTTTTATTTTTTTATTTTAATGACTTGTTTTGAGACGTTTATACTAACTTTAGCCAAGTCATTTATAGCTGCATATTTTAACCAAATAGTTCAACATTTTTTGCAATAGCCTCTGATTTACCGATAGTATAAATTAATCAAACCTATTATTATGGTTAAAGATTTTGTTATATGTATATTACCTAAAACTATACTAATAAAACTTGAGGTGCTTGCTACAGCGCCCAAGCAAGTACAGACATAATCGAGATAACCTATGCCTTCAAGTGTAGGGCTGACATCAATCACAGCATCTACTCCCATCTTGACCTATCTTTATTATTTTTTTCTACTTTAACAACTTCATCAGCGCCACCCCTATCTTATGGTTTAAAACACGTGCGGTATCAGAAGTACATTTTGCAGTATCCTATAAATTTTATCTAATATCGCCTGCATAATTGCATATTCGTAGTATTTAAAATAAATAGAATAGATAGATGATTCTCATAACGACTAGGGATAGATAACAATTGAAAAAATATAACAATGTAAATTAATTTAATTCATCCTTTCTTACTTGAATAGATCATAAGACTTATTTTTATAACAAGATTGTAATAATTTATAAAATCTATGACATCTTCCGAAGAGATAGACAAGATGACCTAGATGAAAGAGAAAATGACCGAAAAGAAACAGAAGAAAAAATAAATAAAGCTTTAAGAAATCAAAAAAAAAAAAGAAAAAATAATTAAAATACATAGATAAAACCTAGAAAATAGTTCTAATATTATTTAGAACTATTTTTTATTATTATTTTATATTAAAAATTTTTGGTCCATTTGGTCTTTACTTTTATAAAAAAAAGTGTAAAACATAATTTGAGACAAAACTCCAATGAAAAAAAAATGAAAATAATAATACTATTTAACAATTTTATTATAACCATATTATGAAAATTTTGACAAGTATATTGTTCTTTGGTTCAATGTCCGGTGGCAGAATAGGTAGTAAAAACAGTAGCTTTAATACTAGAAAAGGACGTGTGAATCCTAAAGGTTTTGGAAAACATGTAGGATTAGAAGAAGCTAACAAAAATTCTAACATAAAAAAAGGAAGTCGAGTAGATAAAAGAGTATTAGATATAAAATATTTAGAAAAGTTAGGTAGTTTTATTTGGATAATAAAACTACCTAACGTTAAATTAAATTCTTATTAAAAATTTTAATTTATTTTTTTGTAGGTAAAATTGTATATTCTTTAACAAGATCACGGAATTCATCTCCATGAATTGTTTCTGCATCTAATAATTTTTCAACAATTAAATCAATTATAACTCGATTATCTAATACAATTTTAGTTGCAATTTGTTCACAATGATTTACGATTTTACATACTTCAACATCAATTCGATCTGCAATTGCTTCGTTATATTCACCACCTAAGAACATCTGTTCATTATTATTATCTTCAAGAGCAAGTGGTCCAATACTTGACATTCCATAGCGAGTAACCATTTGTCTTGCAATGTTTGTTACTTGTTGTAAATCATTACTAGCACCTGTTGTAATTTCTGGGTCACCAAATACTACTTTTTCTGCAACACGGCCACCTAATGTAGTAATAATACGTGCTAATAATTGAGAACGAGAAACTAAAGTTTGATCTTCTTCTGGAGCAAACCAAGTAAGACCTTTAGCACCACCACGTGGTATTAAAGTTACCTTTTCAACATCATCATGATTTTCTAATACTGATCCAACAATTGCATGACCAACTTCGTGGTACGCAATTAATTTTTTATTTTTTGTATCTTCCATTGTTGCACCAGCAATTCCACCAATAATACGATCTGCTGCTTCATTAACTTCATTTTTAGTAATCGTTTTCTTTTTATAACGAGTTGCTAAAATAGCAGATTCATTTAGTAAATTTGCTAAATCTGCTCCAGAGAATCCAGGTGTACGATTCGCTAATTGAACTAATGAAACATTTTCATCAAATGGTTTATTTCGAGCATGAACTTTTAAAATACCAATTCGACCTAATCGATCTGGTAAACCAACTGTTATTTGTCTATCAAAACGACCTGGTCTTAATAAAGCAGCATCTAAAATATCAACACGGTTTGTTGCACCAACTACAATAACTCCTTTATTTTCTTTAAAACCATCCATTTCAGTTAATAGTTGGTTTAATGTTTGTTCACGTTCGTCATTTCCACCACCAATTCCTGCTCCACGCTCTCGACCAACAGCATCAATTTCATCAATAAATACAATACATGGTGTATTTTCTGATGCTTTTTTAAATAAATCACGGATACGTGCTGCCCCAATACCAATAAACATTTCGACGAATTCTGACCCAGCAACACTATAAAATGGAACATTTGCTTCATTTGCAATAGCTTTTGCTAATAATGTTTTACCTGTACCTGGAGGGCCAACTAATAAAACACCTTTAGGGATTTTTGCTCCAACTAATGTATATCTTTCTGGTTCTTTTAAGAATGAAACAATTTCTTCAAATTCAGCTTTTGCTTCATCAATACCTGCTATATCGTCAAAAGAAATACCAGTATCTGGTCGCTGATCAAATCGTGCAGGTGATTTTCCTAAATTCATTGGTGAAGAACCAGAATTTTGTGAAAAATTATCAGAATTTTGGAAAAAGAATAATAAACCAGCAATGAAAATTAATGGTAATAATAAATTACTAGCAATTGTTAAGAATACATCTTTCCGTGGAATAGGATGTGCATCAAAATCAATATTATATTCTTTTAATTTTTGAATAAGTTGTGATGCACCTACCGGTATTTCAACACGAATTGATTGTGAACGATTTCCAAGCTCTGGGCTTGAAGCTTGCACAATTGCATTTCTACTATTATCATATAAATCTACTTGTTTAATCCAACCCATTTCTAAATATTCTAAAAATCGGCCATATGTCATTCTTGAACTACTTACGTTTGCACTTACTTCTGTTGCAGGTAAATTATCATTAAAACCGATTACATTAAATGCTCTAAGTCCAATAAAAATACAAGCTGAAATAAATAATCCAATGAGAATTTTTTGTATTGTATTTCGATCCATTTCTATAATTTAAATTAAGTTTAATAGTTTATATAAGTTTATTCTTAACTAAAGGATAACATAGTTTATATTTTTAAACCAACTCTTTTTAAAATTTTTATTGTAAAAATAAATGAAATTTAGCTTAAACTAATAAATAGATTAATATAATATTTAAACTTTTAATAATTATGGTAAGTCGTGGTTCAACAGTCCGAATTCTTAGAAAAGAATCTTATTGGTTTAACAAAACAGGAACAGTAACAGTTGTAGATCAAAGTGGAATTCGTTATCCTGCAGTTGTTAGATTTGAAAGTGTTAATTATAGTGGGGTAAATACGAATAACTTTGCATTAGATGAATTAGTTGAAGTAAAAAAAGGTAAATAAAAATTAAATAACTATATAAATAGTTATTTAATCTTAATTCAAAAAGAATTTTATTAAATAATTTAATGGTTATATTAAGATATTGTTAATCTTTTTTATTATATTATTGTTTTATAGTTAACACGTTTATAAAAAATATTATGTCAAATTCACCACAAATTGGAAAAATAGCACCAAATTTTTTAACTGTGGGAGTATATAAAAATCAATTAGGTAAAATACGATTATCAGATTATCATGGTAAAAAGTATGTAATTTTAGTATTTTATCCTGCAAATTTTACTTCCGTTTCTCCTACAGAATTAGTTAAGTTAAGTGATCGAATTTCAGAATTTCGTAGATTATCTACTCAAATTTTGGCAATTTCTATAGATAGTCCATTTTCACATTTACATTATTTATTATCAAAGCGTAGTCAAGGAGGACTTGATAAGTTAAATTATCCATTAATTTCAGATTTAAATCAAACTATTACTAGTAAATACCGATTATTAACAAATGATGGTCTATCATTTCCAGGATTATTTATTATTGACAAAGAAGGAATAATTCAATATTATACGGTCAATAACTTATTATGTGGTAGAAGTATAAATGAATTACTCCGTATTTTGAAATCAATTCAATATATAAAAGAAAATCCAGGACAAGCTTGTCCTGTTGATTGGAAATACGGTGATCAAATTTTGTATTCTCATCCATTAAAATCAAAAATTTATTTTAAAACATTATATTCTAATAAAAAGAATTAAAAACTCATGCCAAAATTAAAAACTCGTAAAGCAGCAAAAAAACGATACAAAATAACTGGTAATGATAATTTTTTACGCCATCATGCTTATAAAGGTCACCTTTTAATGAAAAAATCAAATAGACAAAAACGAAAATTATCTCAAGTACTTTGTGTCAATGAAAGTGATATAAAATCTATTAAATTAATGTTACCTTACTAATAATATAAATTAAAATGGTTAGAGTCAAACGTGGAAATGTAGCTAGAAAGCGTCGTAAAAAAATTTTATCTCTTGCAAGTGGTTATAGAGGTACTCATTCGGTTTTATTTCGAATTGCGAACCAACAAGTAATGAAAGCATTAAAGTATTCATATGTTGGTCGAAAACAAAAGAAAAGAATTTTTCGAAGAATTTGGATAAGTCGTATTAATGCAGCTTCTCGAATCAATGGAACATCTTATAGTCGGTTAATTAATAAATTTAAAAAATCTAATATTGACCTAAATCGTAAAATGTTATCTCAAATTGCTGTTTTAGATGCGTCAACTTTTAAATCTTTAGTAGATTTAAATAATTAAAAAATGAATCTAATTTAAATTATACTTTAACTTTTAGAATAGTTTAAATTAGAAATTTATAAAAACCTGATAAAAAATGAATTCTAATGGTGATTTAGAAAAATTAATTGAAAATTTACCTTTTTTTATTCAAGAAAATTTAGATAAACATATCTATAAAGATCAACTTATTGAAATTGTCTTAGATTTAGGAAAACGGCCTGAGGCTCGTTTTGTTCATGGACCAGAATATTTATCTCAAAAAATCATTTCATGGCAAGATTTAGATTACACTACTAAACAAATTAGTAAATTTAGTAATGAAAATCGTGCAGGAATTGAACGAACATTACATCGAATAAGTTGTATTCGAAATCGACAATTTTTAATTAATGGTTTAACATGCCGTATTGGTCGAGCAGTATTTGGAACTGCTTCTGTAGTTCGAGATTTATTAGAATCTGAGAAATCAATATTAATATTAGGACGGCCAGGTGTTGGTAAAACAACTATTATTCGTGAAATTGCAAGAGTTTTAGCGGATGAAATGGAAAAACGAGTTATAATTATTGATACATCAAATGAAATTGCCGGTGATAGTGATATTCCACATTCGGGTATTGGCCGTGCACGACGGATGCAAGTTGCAAAAACAGAATTACAACATCAAGTTATGATTGAAGCTGTTGAAAACCATATGCCACAAGTTATTATTATTGATGAAATTGGAACTGAACTAGAAGTTTTAGCCGCTCGAACTATTGCTGAGAAAGGTGTTCAACTTGTTGGAACAACTCATGGAAATTGTTTAGAGAATTTAATTAAAAATCCTCCATTAGCAGATTTAATTGGTGGAATTCAATATGTTACATTAAGTGATGATGAAGCAAAACGTCGAGGAACACAAAAAAGTATTTTAGAACGAAAAGCTTATCCTGCATTTGAAATTGTAATTGAAATAAATTATTCAAATTCTTGGACTATACATGAAGATGTAAAAGCATCTGTTGATTTCTTGTTACGTGGATATACGGTAATTGATCAAACAAGACAGTTTTCTTTAACTGAAAAAATTAGAATAAAATGTAATAATCCTCAAAATTATCAAAATTTATTTTTAAAAAATCAAAATAATTTAGATAAATCAATTGATGGAATCTATAAAAATTGGATTCTCGTAAACCAACCCAATTATCAAAAATCTTTAAAATTAAAATCTAAAAAATTAGTAATTTATCCATATTCATTATCTAATAATTTACTTAAAGAAGCTTTGTTAAAAATGGGTGTTAATTTTATATTAACTAATGATATAAGAAAAGCTAGTTTAATTCTTGGTTTAAAAAAACATTTGAAACAAAATTTTAAATTAAATAATTTAGCAAAACAGATAAATATTCCAGTATATACTTTAAATCAAGTAAGTTTTTATCAAGTAACAAAATTTATTCAATTTATTAGTGTATAAAAAATTATTAGTGTATAAAAAAATAAAATATTCTAAAACTACTAAACCTTGTGGAATTAATAAAAATTTAGTAAAGTACATTTTACTTAGGATTATAAGTCATAGTTATAAGACTTGAATTCGGGATATAGCTCAGCTTGGTAGAGCACCTGCTTTGGGAGCAGGGGGTCGTAGGTTCAAATCCTACTATCCCGATTAGTTAGTAGATATACTTTCTTTAGTATAAATATAAAATTTAATTTTTAAAAAATCCAAAAACTATTGATAGAATTTTATTTATTTTTTATACTACATATTTGTATTTGTATATGATAGATTTTGATAAATATTATATTATTAACCTAATAATAGTTCAAAATTCCAAATGAGTTTAGACGAAAAATTTATTCCGGTTCGAATTACCTTTTATGAAATAGTAGGTAATCTTTTTAAAAAAATAGCTGGATTTTTTGGATACCCAGAAAATTCAGGAATGCCAACTATTTATGATATCCCTGATGAAGTATACGTTCGGTCACAATTTCTTGATAACTTACCACAACATAGAACTTTCTGGCCACCCGTTCAAAGGCCAGAAACATGGTTTGAAATGATAGTTGGGCCAACGCCTAAAGTAGAATCAGTACCAAGATATATATATGAAAGTAGTCAAGAAGGATTTTATAATTTTTATATTGAAAACTATAAAAATATTTATTTTTTACCTGATTGGCTCTCAGAATTTATTCAAGTTCGATTAAATATTTGTTTAGATATTAGTCTTTTAGAAACAATTCGTGAAGTTTTATTTATAGGCCTTATGGTTTATTCTCAAATGGTAATATTACGAATTGCTTTATCGTGGTTTATTTATATTAATCCCTATACATTTCCATGGTGTTATCTTGCTGCAGCAGTAGATTGGACCGAAGATGTTCTCCAAGGAATCGTACCAGCTATACTTGGGGTAAATATTACTGGAAGTATTTTTTTAGGAATACTTGGTGTAATAGCAGATAGTTTAAACCATTTAATATTTACTATGCCATTTCTTCCGAGTGAGGCAGAAGAAGCACAATTAGCAGTAAATGATGAAATGAAGAATGTATTAGTATTTCATTATTTACCAATTTTATGGTATCGTCATCCTATTCCAAATGAGATAAGAGAATTTTGGTATAATGAAAGACCTGAAATTTTAGATTATATGCAAAAAGCATATGGAGATTTGGATATTCAATTTTTACCTGACAATATTATTCAAGAATTGAATCAACAAAGTGATTTAGTGACTCAGGCTACGAGTATTAATAATCATTTCCCTACACAATTATTATCAAATGAGTTTTTAACTAATCTAAGTTTTCTTCATGGACATCTTCATTAAACCCACTCTCGTTAGCATTTTATGAGTGAAATTTCTAACAAATGTTTACAATTAAAGACCTTCAAAAGTGAAACGCACTTTTGAAGGTTTATTAGTATTTATTATTTTATATTTCTAAAATTTTTTATAGACTCTAAAAATTAGTTAAGAATTTATTATTATTTATTCTGTTTTTTGAGAGAATTTAATCAATAATCCATTGTTCTTTTTAATTGTGTTATCAATAATTTTAATTAACCAAGCTGGTAAAAAAATGGGTAGTCGACTTTGAGAACTAAGCTTTTTAAGGTTTTTTTGGTCGACAAAACTGTCCATTTGGTTGGAAAAGGTCTCGATTTATTTGATTCTTGACTAATTATTCTATTTATATTCTTTAGTAAATTATTACCTAAGTAAAATATATTTTTATAGTTATTAATCTAATACTTAATATAGTTTAGTGAATTTAATTTAGGTTTTTATCTTTATAAAAATAGTAAAAAATATTTTTTTAAGTTTAAACGATTAACTTGAACATAAATCTTTATTATCGTGATTACTTAGTAATCTATTATTCAACTTTGTCAACAGACATTTAAATAAGTTAAACAAAAAATTCATGGAAATTTTAAGAGAGTTTGATCCTGGCTCAGGATGAACGCTGGCAGTATGCTTTACACATGCAAGTCGTACGAGAGTTTTTAACTCAAGTGGCGGACGGGTGAGTAACACGTAAGAATTTGCCTTTAGGAGGGGGATAACAACTGGAAACGGTTGCTAATACCCCATATGCTTTCGAGTGAAATGGAATTTTCCGCCTAGAGAGAAGCTTGCGGCTGATTAGCTTGTTGGTAAGGTAATGGCTTACCAAGGCGACGATCAGTATCTGGTTTGAGAGGACGATCAGACACACTGGAACTGAGACACGGTCCAGACTCCTACGGGAGGCAGCAGTGGGGAATTTTCCGCAATGGGCGAAAGCCTGACGGAGCAATACTGCGTGAGGGATGACGGCCTATGGGTTGTAAACCTCTTTTTTCAGGGAGGAATAAAATGACGTGTACCTGAAGAATAAGCATCGGCTAACTCCGTGCCAGCAGCCGCGGTAAGACGGAGGATGCAAGTGTTATCCGGAATCACTGGGCGTAAAGCGTCTGTAGGTGGTTTAATAAGTCAACTGTTAAATCTTGAAGCTCAACTTCGAAATCGCAGTCGAAACTATTAGACTAGAGTATAGTAGGGGTAAAGGGAATTTCCAGTGGAGCGGTGAAATGCGTAGAGATTGGAAAGAACACCGATGGCGAAGGCACTTTACTGGGCTATTACTAACACTCAGAGACGAAAGCTAGGGTAGCAAATGGGATTAGATACCCCAGTAGTCCTAGCCGTAAACAATGGATACTAGATGTTGAACAGTTCGACCTGTGCAGTATTAAAGCTAACGCGTTAAGTATCCCGCCTGGGAAGTATGCTCGCAAGAGTGAAACTCAAAGGAATTGACGGGGGCCCGCACAAGCGGTGGAGCATGTGGTTTAATTCGATGCAACGCGAAGAACCTTACCAGGGTTTGACATGATACGAATTTCTTTGAAAAAAGAAAGTGCCGTTTGGAACGTATACACAGGTGGTGCATGGCTGTCGTCAGCTCGTGTCGTGAGATGTTGGGTTAAGTCCCGCAACGAGCGCAACCCTTATTTTTAGTTGCCTTTATGGAACTCTAGAAAGACTGCCGGTTATAAACCGGAGGAAGGCGGGGATGACGTCAAGTCAGCATGCCCCTTACACCCTGGGCTACACACGTGCTACAATGGGCGAGACAATGAGATGCAACTCTGCGAAGATTAGCTAATCTATAAACTCGTTCTAAGTTCGGATTGTAGGCTGCAACTCGCCTGCATGAAGTTGGAATCGCTAGTAATCGCTGGTCAGCTACACAGCGGTGAATTCGTTCCCGGGCCTTGTACACACCGCCCGTCACACCATGGAAGCTGGTTATGCCCGAAGTCGTTACTCTAACCTTTATTGGAGGAGGATGCCTAAGGTAGAATTAGTGACTGGGGTGAAGTCGTAACAAGGTAACCGTACTGGAAGGTGCGGTTGGATCACCTCCTTTTAAAAAAGATATTTTTTAAATTTTTGGTCGATATATAAAATAAATGGGCTATTAGCTCAGATGGTTTAGAGCGCACCCCTGATAAGGGTGAGGTCCCTGGTTCGAATCCAGGATGGCCCAATGGGGGTATAGCTCAGTTGGGAGAGCACCGTCCTTGCACGGCGGGTGTCAGCAGTTCGAACCTGCTTACCTCCAAATGAAAAAATGAATAAAGTAATTTTTTTAAGAAAGAATAAGATAAGATAAAGTCTTAAATTCAAGGAATTAAGAGTTTATGGGGGATACCTTGGCATTCAGAAGCGATGAAGGACGTGACTACCGACGATACGCTTCGGGGAGCTGGAAATAAGCTATGATCCGGAGGTCTCCGAATGAGGAAACTTTAATACTACTTATTGAATACATAAATAAGCAAGAGCGAACCTAGGGAACTGAAACATCTTATTACCTAGAGGAAAAGAAAGTAAAAACGATTCCCTTAGTAGCGGCGAGCGAAATGGGAAAAGCCTAAACTTAATAATATTAAGGGTAGTGGGACAGTCGTGCATGATTAAATGTGATAATTAGACGAATAAGTTGGAATGCTTAGCCAAAGAGAGTGATAGTCTCGTAGTCGAAAATTAAAACAATCAGATTGAATCCCAAGTAGCATGGAGCACGTGAAATTCCGTGTGAATCAGCGAGGACCACCTCGTAAGGCTAAATATTACTGAATGACCGATAGTGAAACAGTACCGTGAGGGAAAGGTGAAAAGAACCCCGGGAGGGGAGTGAAAAGAACATGAAACCATAAACTTACAATCAGTAGGAGGACGACTAAAACGTCTGACTGCGTGCCTGTTGAAGAATGAGCCGGCGACTTATAGGTAGTGGCAGGTTAAAGCAGAGAATGCTGGAGCCATAGTGAAAGCGAGCCTGAATAGGGCGAATATATGTCACTGGTTATAGACCCGAACCCGGATGATCTAACCATGGTCAGGTTGAAGCTTAGGTAATACTAAGTGGAGGACCGAACCGACTGATGTTGAAAAATCAGCGGATGAATTGTGGTTAGGGGTGAAATGCCAATCGAATTCGGAGCTAGCTGGTTCTCCCCGAAATGCGTTTTGGCGCAGCGATAAATCAAAGACTTGGGGGTAAAGCACTGTTACGTATGCGGGCTGGTAATTCGGTACCAAATCGTTGCAAACTAAGAATACTAGGTTTTAATTTAATTATTTATGATTTATCAGTGAGACTGTGGGGGATAAGCTCCATTGTCAAGAGGGAAACAGCCCAGAGCACCAGTTAAGGTCCCTAAATAATTACTAAGTGATAAAGGAGGTGGGAGTGCAGAAACAATCAGGAGGTTTGCTTAGAAGCAGCAATCCTTTAAAGAGTGCGTAATAGCTCACTGATCGAGTAAACCTGCGCCGAAAATGTACGGGACTAAGTAATTTGCCGAAACTGTGCGATAATAATATCGGTAGGGGAGCGTTCTGTTGTAGATTGAAGTATTAGCGTAAGCGGATATGGACGAAGCAGAAGTGAGAATGTCGGCTTGAGTAACGAAAATATAGGTGAGAATCCTATACCCCGAAAACCCAAGGTTTCCTCCGGAAGGCTCGTCCGCGGAGGGTAAGTCAGGGCCTAAGGCGAGGCTGAAAAGCGTAGTCGATGGATAACGGGTTAATATTCCCGTACCATTATTTATTGATAACGAGGGACGGAGAAGGCTAAGCTGGCCGGATATTGGTTACCGGTTTAAACGTTCGAGATGATGAGAAACGGAGAAAACGTTTTGAGTTGAGGCGTGAGTACGAGATGCTACGGCATCGAAGCAGTGTATGTCAGACTTCCAAGAAAAGCTCGCAATGTCATAAATAAATAATGCCTGTACCATAACCGACACAGGTGGGTAGGTAGAGTATACTAAGGGGCGCGAGATAACTCTCTCTAAGGAACTCGGCAAAATGACTCCGTAACTTCGGGAGAAGGAGTGCCTTATTTATAAGGTTGCAATAACAAGATCCAAGCAACTGTTTACCAAAAACACAGGTCTCCGCTAAGTCGTAAGACGATGTATGGGGGCTGACGCCTGCCCAGTGCCAGAAGGTTAAAGAAGTCGGTTAGCATTAGCGAAGCTGGTAACTGAAGCCCTGGTGAACGGCGGCCGTAACTATAACGGTCCTAAGGTAGCGAAATTCCTTGTCGGGTAAGTTCCGACCCGCACGAAAGGCGTAATGATTTGGATACTGTCTCGGAGAGGGGCTCGGTGAAATAGACTTGTCTGTGAAGATGCGGACTACCTGCACCTGGACAGAAAGACCCTATGAAGCTTTACTGTAACTTGAAATTGAAATTGGACTTTATTTGCGCAGTATAGGTGGGAGGCTTTGAAGATATTCTTGCGGGAGTATTTGAGCCATCAGTGAGATACCACTCTTGTAATGTTAGATTTCTAACTTTGTATCATAATCTGGTCAAAGAACAGTTTCAGGCGGGCAGTTTGACTGGGGCGGTCGCCTCCCAAATGGTAACGGAGGCGTACAAAGGTTTCCTCTGAACGTGTAGAAATCGTATCTAGAGTGTAAAGGCATAAGGAAGCTTGACTGTGAGACCTACAAGTCGAGCAGGGACGAAAGTCGGTCTTAGTGATCTGACGGTACTGAGTGGAAAGGCCGTCACTCAACGGATAAAAGTTACTCTAGGGATAACAGGCTGATCTCCCCCAAGAGTTCACATCGACGGGGAGGTTTGGCACCTCGATGTCGGCTCATCGCATCCTGGGGCGGTAGTACGTCCCAAGGGTTGGGCTGTTCGCCCATGAAAGCGGTACGCGAGCTGGGTTCAGAACGTCGTGAGACAGTTCGGTCCATATCCGGTGTAGGCGTTAGAATATTGAGAGGAGCCTTCTTTAGTACGAGAGGACCGAGAAGGACATACCTCTGGTGTACCAGTTATCGTGCCAACGGTAAACGCTGGGTAGCTATGTATGGAGAGGATAACCGCTGAAAGCATCTAAGTGGGAAGCCCACCTCAAGATGAGTATTCTCATCACGTAAGTGAGTAAGGTCACGGTAAGACTAACCGTTTGATAGGCATTAAGTATAAATATAGTAATATATGAGCTGAGATGTCCTAACAGACCGAGGACTTGAATTTTTTAGTTACTAGTTTTAATTACTAGTAACTATTTTGCTTTGGTGTTTTTAGTGTACTAAGCGGAACCACACTGATCCATCTCGAACTCAGTTGTGAAACGTTATAAATCGACGACAATACTTGGAGGGGGACCTCCCGGGAAGATAGTTCAATGCCAAAGTTTTTAAAATAATAGATAAAAAAAGAAGTAATTTATAGTTATAGGATTATTCTTGGTGCTGATGATCTTTAACTTAAACTTAATATTTTGTATGTTTTAAACATACAAAATGGGTTTCTTTAATAAGGAATTAATAGCTTACAATTCAGTTAAAATGGTTTTTCATTTGCTTTGTATAATTTAGAATTTTCACATATAATATTAAAGTACAATAATATAATTTTAAAATATTATTTTCTAAATTTAAATATTTATATATAGAAAGGATTATCACTTATGGATACTCGTTTATTAGTAATTGCTGTTCCATTATTAATTGCAGCGTCATGGGCTTTATATAATATAGGTCGTTTAGCTATTCAACAAGTTCAACGTTTATCACGTTAATTTATATAATGCAAAATTAAAAAATAAAATTTTCATTATATTAAAAAAAAAATAACTTTATTTTCATTAAAATAAATTATAATCCAAGATAATAAATAATAAAATTATAAAAAATTATGTCTCATACTGTTAAAATTTATGATACATGCATTGGATGTACACAATGTGTACGAGCATGCCCTACCGATGTATTAGAAATGGTTCCTTGGGATGGATGTAAGTCCGGTCAAATTGCTTCTTCACCACGTGTAGAAGATTGTGTTGGTTGTAAAAGATGTGAAACTGCTTGTCCAACTGATTTTTTAAGTGTACGAGTATATTTAGGTGCCGAAACAACGAGAAGTTTAGGGTTATCATATTAATTTGTCATTTTTAAATTGATACCATAATACTAATGTACAATAGTATAAATTTGTACATTAGTATTGATACTATTTTTTTTTTTAATTTAATATAATTAGTGAAATTAAATTTTAGTTAAATTTGACTTTTAAATAAATTTCATATAATATAAAGGAAAAACTTATTTTCATAAATTAAAATAAATGGCTGTCCCTAAAAAACGAACATCAAAATCTAAAAAAAATGCTCGTAAAGCAAATTGGAAAAGAAAAGGATATAAAGCAGCTCAAAAATCTTTATCTTTAGCCAAATCTATGCTACGAGGTAAAACAACAAGTTTTGTATATAGCGTATACGTTGAGGATGAATAAGTCTTTAAATTTTGTTTAAAGATTTATTTACCAGATATAAAAATAAAGCGGGTGTGGCGGAATTGGTAGACGCGCTAGATTTAGGTCCTAGTAACTTTAGTTGTGAGAGTTCGAGTCTCTCCATCCGCAATTAATTTCATTACAAAGTTTAAAATAAATTCTATTTATTACTATTTTCTATTGATTTCAATTTTTTGTAATTTATAAAAGAAAACTGAATTTTTAATTTATCAAACGAAATTAAAAAAAACTATTGTATAATACATTAAAAAGTGAATAGAATTTAAAAAATTACCCTATAGACTTACTATCTTTATGTTTGAAAAATTTACTGAAGGGGCAATCAAAGTTATTATGTTATCACAAGAAGAGGCTCGAAGAATGGGTCATAATTTTGTCGGAACAGAACAACTTTTACTTGGTGTAATTGGTCAGAGACATGGAATCGGTGCAAGAGCATTGAAAAAAATGAAAGTTACTCTGAAAAAAGCTCGAAAAGAAATAGAATTATATATCGGTCGAGGCACTGGATTTGTTGCATCAGAAATTCCATTTACACCAAGAGCAAAACGCGTATTGGAAATGGCTGTTCATGAAGGCAAAGATTTAGGTCAGAATTTTGTTGGAACTGAACATATTTTACTAGCGCTTATTGCAGAATCAGATGGTGTTGCAATGAGAACATTAGATAAATTGAATGTAGACATACCAAAATTACGAAATTTAATTCTAGCTTATATTGAAGAGACTCAAGAAGAAATTTTACGACCTTTAACACAGGCTGAAAAATTCTTACTAGAACGAGAGAAAAAAGGTAGTCCAACTCCAACATTAGATGAATACGCAGAAAATATAACGAAAGAAGCAATTGATGGAAATTTAGATCCAGTTATAGGACGTGAAAAAGAAATTGATGATGTTATTGCTGTTTTAGCAAGACGTACAAAAAATAATCCTGTTCTTATTGGTGAACCTGGTGTAGGAAAAACTGCTGTTGCAGAAGGGTTAGCTCAATTGATTTTAACTGAAAAAGTTCCAGATTTTTTAGATGGAAGTCTTATTATGGCTTTAGATCTTGGTTCAATTTTAGCTGGTACAAAATATCGTGGAGAATTTGAAGAACGTCTAAAACGAATCGTTGAAGAAGCTCAAAATGATTCTGCAGTCATTATTGTTATTGATGAAATTCATACATTAGTTGGAGCTGGAGCAGCAGAAGGAGCAGTTGATGCTGCAAATATTTTAAAACCGGCTTTAGCTCGAGGAAAATTTAGATGTATTGGAGCAACAACAAATGATGAGTATAGAAAATATATTGAAAGAGATCCAGCTTTAGAAAGACGTTTCCAACCTGTTCATGTTGAAGAACCAAGTGTAGGAGTTACAATTGAAATTTTACGTGGATTAAGATCAAAATTTGAACAACATCATACTTTAAGTTATCATGATAAAGCTTTAGAACAAGCAGCTATTTTATCGGATAAATATGTTGCCGATCGTTATTTACCAGATAAAGCTATTGATGTTCTAGATGAAGCTGGAGCAAGAGTGCGTTTAGAAAATAGACGTTTGCCATTAGGTTTACGAAGTTTAATGCATGAGTTACAAGAAACGATTAAAGATAAAGAAGAATGTATTAAAGAACATGATTTTGAAGCAGCGAAGCAATTATTAGATCATGAAATGGAAGTTCGAACTCATATCCGTATTATGAAACAATCTGCTCTAACAAGTGAAGCTCGTGGATTTAGTCGACGAGATGTTGATATGGTTACAGAAACGGATGTATCAGATGTAGTTTCAAATTGGACAGGAATTCCTGTAACAAAAATTACAGGTTCTGAATCAGCTCGATTACTAAAAATGGAAGATACTCTTCATGAACGTATTATTGGCCAAAAACATGCTGTTATAGCTGTTTCAAAAGCAATCCGTCGAGCACGAGTAGGTTTGAGAAATCCAAACCGTCCTATTGCAAGTTTCATTTTTGCAGGACCAACAGGTGTTGGAAAAACGGAATTAACAAAAGCATTATCTGACTATATGTTTAGTAGCGAAGAAAGTATGATTCGGTTAGATATGTCAGAATATATGGAGAAACATACTGTAGCGAAATTAATCGGTTCACCACCAGGTTATGTTGGCTATAATGAAGGTGGTCAATTAACGGAAGCAGTTCGTTCTAAACCATATTCAGTGGTATTATTGGATGAGGTTGAAAAAGCTCACCCAGATGTATTTAATTTATTACTACAAATTTTGGATGATGGTCGATTAACAGATTCAAAAGGTCGTGTAATTGATTTTACAAATACTTTAATTATTATGACTACCAATTTGGGTGCAAAAATTATTGAACGAGAAAGTGGTATTAAACCAAAATCTGAACAAGGAGAACGTGGATTTAAAATTACTCCTGATGCAGTTATTGGATGGGAACCTGTTCCAGAACCAATTAAAGATCCTGAAATCTTTGAACGAGTAACGAAATTAGTAAATGATGAGCTTAAAAACTTCTTCAGACCAGAATTTTTAAATCGGATTGATGAAATTATTGTTTTTAATCATTTAACCCGTATTGATATTTGGGAAATTTGTGAATTAATGATTAAATCAGTTCAAAATCGATTAAAAGAAAAAGGAATTAATTTAATTGTAGAATTATCAGTTCAAGCATTCTTAACTGATGAAGGTTATGATCCAATTTATGGTGCTAGACCATTACGTCGTGCAATCATGAAATATTTAGAGGATTCACTTGCCGAACAATGCTTATCAAAAACATTATATCCTAATACTAAGATTATTGTTAGTCGAAAAAAAGTAGAAGGGACATTAATGACATATACTAATGAATTAGAAGTTAAAGTTGATTTTAGTGATGTAGATCCAAACTTATTAGAAAAATCTACCGATGAGAATACTGAATCAGTAAACGCTTTAAACCAATCTGGAGCAAATGAAGATACATCTTCTTCAGATTCCAATGATTTAAATCTTTCTCAAGATTCATCGAAATCAAATATGACTGGAACTGGAAAAGCTTCTCGATTCTTTAGAAAAAAGAACGATTAAAAAAGAATTTATAGATAGATTAAAAAATCTATCTATAAAATATGTTTATTTAAAAATTTTATAATAATTTACTGATTTGATTTAATGGTGAACTTGCAGTAGCATAATATTTTTTTTCCATCCGACCTGCTAAATATGCTAATCTTCCAGCTTGAACTCCTAAATTCATTGCTTTTGCCATCTTTGATGGATTTTTAGATTGTGCAACAGCACTATTTAACAAAATTCCATCAGCTCCTAATTCCATCGCAGCAGTTGCTTCACTAGGTGCACCAATACCAGCATCAATGATAACTGGAATATTTGAATTCTCAATAATAATTTGAATATTTGCTAAACTATTTAAACCTTGTCCTGATCCAATGGGTGATCCAAGTGGCATTACCGTAGCACAACCTAAATCTTCTAAATGTAAGGCTAACATTGGGTCAGAGTTTATATATGGTAAAACAGTAAATCCTTTTTTAACCAAAAATTCTGCAGCTTTTAATGTTCCAATTGGATCCGGTAATAAATATTTTGGATCAGATATTACTTCTAATTTGACAAAAAAATTATCTTCTTGTCCAATTTGGCACGCTAATTCATGACCTAAAAATGCCATTCTTATTGCTTCTTCAGCTGTTTGTGACCCAGCCGTATTTGGTAATAACCATAATTTTTCCCAATCTAGATTATTTAAAAAATTTGTCGTATCATTTTTCAAATCAGTTGGAAGTCGCCTTATAGCAACAGTAACAATTTCACATTCACTATTTTGAATACTACCAAATGCATCATTTATCGTTTTATATTTACCAGTTCCTAACATTAAACGAGAATTAAAGAATTTGTCTCCGATTTTTAATCGATCAGAATTTTCTTTCATAGAATCTAAATTTATAATTTATATTTTTAAAATACTCCCCAGGTAGGATTTGAACCTACGGCCAATCGGTTAACAGCCGATTGCTCTACCACTGAGCTACTGAGGATATAATATACAAACATATCATACCATAACTTTTCTTTAATTACAAATTCTTTTTATACTTTTTTATTAAAAAAATTTAAAATCAAATTAAATATTAATATAAATTTATTGAATTAGAATTAGGAAATTCGAAATATAAATGTTCGAAATAGTTTTCATTGATTTTTCAAAAATCCTAAATCAAATAATTTATATCTATTAAAAATAGTTTTTTGCAAAGCTCTGATATATTTTTATATTTAACAAACAATAATAAAAAAATTGATTTATTATTGTTTGTTAAGAACTAAAAATCTCAAAACATGTGAATCTAATTTTAATATATTAGAGAAGTTAGTTATGTATTTTGGCATACTTGAAAAATTTAATTGGATATAATTCCCTTTAACACGATTATTAATTGAATATGCTAAGGTATGTTTCCCTCGTGAAAGAACTGATATATCGCAAACGCTAAATTTTCTTAAACTTTTTGCATAATTAAATACCCAAGTTTTTAGCTCACTATCATTAAATTCTTCTGTTAAAAGAATCATTATTTCATATTTTCTTAGTACTGACATAATAATTAGAATTTCATCAACATTAAAATTATAATACTTTGAAAGCGAAATTAATGTCAATTGTTAGTTTTCAATTATTAATTAGTTATAATTTTGCTTATATATTGAATAAAAAACTTTATATAAAAAATAAGATAAATAATATTTTGTAGAAATATAACAAGACGAAAATTAAAATTTTAGAAAGTTTATAAAATTTTATGAGAGGAGTTAACATCTACTAGTTTAGATATGATGACGATATAGAGAAAACAGTAACAAGCTTAATTTGATTAGATTTGGAGGTGATAATTTAATTACAGTTACTTATCTATATTTAACACCTTCTAATCTTACTCGCACCATTAGATGTATATGTAAACCTATAAAATTATTATATATAGAATCTTTAATTAAAGTTGTGAAATAGTTATACCACTAGGGCCTATAATGATCAGTTCATTTTAGCACTTTCGATATTGAAAGTAAAAAATTATCTTCTCCATTTTGTCTCATTCTTTTAACTCAATAAAATTTTTTTCACTGTCCATAAAAAATTTTATTGAGTTAAAAGACTATTTTTCATCATTCCATCTTTCTAAGACTAATACATTTGAACCATCAGAATTTTGCTGATATTTCACGGGTTGAAAACCAATTTTTTGACTTTCACCGATAACAACTTCACCTGCGTATTGTTGAGCAATTTTATCAATGAAACTTTCAATCGGATATGGTTGTTTCCAAAAACTCATGTCAACAACTAACTCATATTCTTGACCATTCCAAGAAAATTCAATGTCATACCCATTAGATTGAGGAATTATTAAATTTATATGAGATGATTTTGAATCATGAATGATTTTTTCTTGTTGTTTATGTTCTATATTTAATCTATTTAAAGCTTTTTCTAAATAAAATAGATTTTGAAAACGAGTTTTCATATGTGTGAAATGTGACATAAATAATTTTATTATTAAATAAATTTATTTATGATTATACTAAAGCTATGAAGTATTATCCGTCTATATTTAAATAGTTAAATTAAACATTAATAACATCGGCTTTTTTTAACAACTGAAATACAGTTTCAGTAGGTTTTACACCATAACTCAACCATTGTTGAATTTTTTTTGTGTCGAATTTATATTTTTTTGCAATTGGATCATAATATCCAACTTCGTCAATAGGACGCCCATCTCGGCGACATGTATTTTCCATGACTACCAATCTATATGTAGGGTAACGTTTTCTTCCTATTCTTTTTAATCGTAATTTTAACATAGAAATAAAATGAATTCAATATTAATATTTAAACTTTAAAATGATATAAATGATATAAATTACTATCGACGTGAATAATACTCAATTACAAGCAATTCATCAAGTTGTAATGGTATATCATTTCTATCACAATAATCTAAAACCGTTGCTTCTAATTTTGAAGTATCTAATTTTAAATGATATGGTATCTCAGCTACTTGGTTATTTTTAATATTATTTTGAATTAAATTATTTGAAGTAGTTTTTTCTTTAACTCCAATAATATCATTAGGCTGACATTGAAAACTAGCAATACTAACAACTTTTTTATTAACAGTAATATGTCCATGGTTTACTAATTGTCGGGCTTGAGCAATACTTTTTGCAAATCCTAACGTAAAACACACAGTATCTAATCGCATTTCTAATAATTGCAATAGAATTAAACCAGTAACACCTTTTTGTCTTCTAGCTTCTTTAACATATCTATAAAGTTGACTTTCTGTTAGTCCATAATTAAATTTTAGTTTTTGTTTTTCTTCTAATCGAACACCATATTCAGTTAATTTTTTACTGGTATCAGCATTAGAATTTCCATCTTTTCCTGGTCGATTAATTTTTATAGATTTTTTAGTTGTTAAACCTGGTAATGTTCCTAATCGTCGACTAATTTTCAGTTTAGGTCCTCGATAACGTGACATAAAAATAGATTTACTTTAGAAATAATTTTTTATAAATACTTAAATAGAAAAGTTTAAACAAGGGCGAGTGATCGGACTTGAACCGACGAATGGTGGAACCACAACCCACTGCCTTAACCACTTGGCCACACCCGCCATACTGTCTTGACTAATAGTGTATCAATTAATATGATTAAAGGTCTAGTTATTTATTAAAAAATTTTCAAAGGAAATTTATGACTGATATTAAAAAATTTTTTCTTAATGGTGAAAGCTATTATATAAAACATGATATAAATTTGTTTGAGTTAATTGACTATTTTAATTACAATAATTATCTTTTAGTTTTAGAACATAATAATCTTATACAGAATAAAAAAAATTGGAAAAATATTTTTATTAAAAATCAAGATAAAATTGAAATTGTCACAATAGTTGGGGGAGGATAATTCTATAAAATTTATTATAGAATTATCTTACTATCAAAAAATTTAAGTACGAATGTCAGCATTAAATTTCGTAACTAATAAAGATTGGAGGTTATTTATTATATTTTCTACTTCTTTATTTTGTAATGTTCGTTCATTCGATTGAAAAACTAATTGTAGACATAAACTGGTATGATTTTCTGGGATAGAAATCCCTTTATACTCATCTAATAATTTTATTTGAATTAAAAATTTACTTCCATTACAGTATAAAATTTTTTTTAAATCTTCAAAAGAAATATCATTAGAAATAATAAACGATAAGTCTTTTATTATTTTTGGATATAATGTATATTCCTTATATAATGTCAATTTATTCGTTTGAAGTTGGTGTTCCATTATCGCAAAATCAAACTCAAATAAATAAAGATCTGGAGAAAGATTTAATTTTTTAGACAATATTGGATGTATTTGTCCAAAAATTCCTAAAGTTTTTCCATTAGTTAAATAAATTTTAGCACTACAATAAGGATGCAATATATTATTCTCTTTTAATGGAGTATAAGATTTCCAATAAGTTAAAAAATTTAATTTTTCAAATAATTGTTCAATTTTTCCTTTTGCTTCAAACCAATTTAAGGATTCTGATGAATTTGACCAAGTTGTTTTATTTTTTATACCGCCAAAAATTCCAGCAACATATTCTTTTTCTTGAAACATTTTCGGAATATCACCTGAAAAAACATGCCCATATTCAAATCCTTCAATTGATATATTACCATTTTTTAAATTTCCTTCAACTGTTTTTACTAAGTTTGGTAATAAACTTGATCGTAAATTTGAACAATCTTTTAACAATGGATTTACTAATTTAATTTCATCATTTATATAGGTTTCCTGATTTACTAATGAATAATGAATTAATTCATTAAAACCTAAATTTGTAAAACAAGATGTAAGTTTTTTACGTGTTTTATAACTAAAATCTTCAATTCCAATAGTTTCAATTTTTGGTAATTGAGTTAAAAAATTATTAAACCCATGTAGTCTTCCAATTTCTTCAATCAAATCTATTTCACGAACAATATCCTCACTTCTTGAATATGGAATATTAACTTCCCATATTAAATTATCTTTATCATAATTAAAATTAAATCTTAATCGTTCTAGATAATTATTAATTAATTCTGTTGAAATATAAGTATATTGATCTTCTGTTGATTCTTTAACTGGGCCTAAAATTTGCTTAACAGTTTTATAATTTAATGAAATAGGAGTTAGTTTTTGTTCTACAGTTTGATTAACAGTATGAAGTTTACAAATTAAATTTGGATTTGATATTCTTAATAAACAAATTAAACGATAGCAAGATTCAATAAGATTTGTATTTTTTAATGATTTCTCATATCTCGCTGATCGATCTGTTCGCAATCCTAAAATCCTAGATTGTTGACGAATTTTTGCTGAATTAAAAATACTACCTTCAATTAGTAAAGATTTTGTATTATCTGAGTAATAAACATCTTTACTTGGAATAATTCCAGCTATACTTATAGGTAATTCATTAGCTTTAACCGTTAAAACTGAATCATTTAATTCATAATTTAAATTATCATTTGCGATAAATATTTGTTTATTTTTACTAGGTTGAATAGTTAAACAAAATTTCGAACTATCCACTTTTGAACAAATTTTCTCTAAATCGTAAAATTCAAATGGATAACCTGTCTCTAATAAGATATAATCTTGAAAATCTAATAAATTATTTTTAGGTATTATTCCTGAAGCAATTAATTTCCGTTTTAACCATTCAGGTACTGTTAAATTAGTTAAATTTTCAACGGTCATAGATATAAAAGTTGAACAATCATTCTTTGATGAACTAATTTCGGATAAATTTTCAATTTGTTGTTTCCAATTGAAAGTATTTGTTGAATACTTTGAAGTCTTCAGAGGTTTATTTAATAAAGCAGCAACTTCTAATGAAATCCCTTGAATCGATAGACTATCAGAACGATTTGCAGTTGCTGATATATCAAGTGTTATTGTTTTTTGGTTATTTATATCAATTTCTAAAATTTCTTCTACTTCAAATCCCCCAAGTGTTAATTTTTCAATTAATTCTTCCAAATTAACAGTTTCAATGTTTACTAATTCGTTAACCCATTTTAATGATATTTCCATTTTTGAATTATTGTGAATTCTTTACTTAATTTGCTTTAGTAAAAACTAAACCGTTTGTTTCTCCATATCTTTCCATGAATCTCATAAACCTATCCCAGGCTTCTGGACTCTTCATAATATAAATAGATTCGATTGCTTCAGGCTTTCCATTGATAAATCGTGCATTTACATCACGAGTTTCTAAAATTCCTTCTTCATCAATTAAATACATTCCTGTAATTTCGCCTTCTTTTGTTGTGCTTTTATCTAAAATATTAGGATTTTTAAATCGAAAAGTTGCTGTTCCTGTACTTCCATCTCGAGATCTAGTTAAACGAACATTCGGTAATACTTTTTCATCTAGACCTTTTATAAATTGAATTTTAGCTTCCATAACTTTATCCTTATTCAAGATCAATGAATTATAATAATTGTTTTTAATTTAATTATGCAAGTTCTGGAATTTAAAAACAACTTTTTTTCTTAATAAATTTTATTTCGAAATATAAAAACTGGGGTAGCAGGACTCGAACCTGCGAATGGTGGAGTCAAAGTCCACTGCCTTACCGACTTGGCGATACCCCAAAAATAAAAAATCAATAAATACTCAATTAAATTGTAATAAAAATATTGGGCAAGAAGGGATTCGAACCCCTGACACCGTGGTTCGTAGCCACGTGCTCTAGTCCACTGAGCTACAAGCCCAAAATATAAGTATAAAAGATGATACTATATTCTAGTAATTTAGTAAAGTTAAAAAAAATTAATAATTATTCATTTTAAACTTGCAAAATGAATAATTATTAAATTACATTAGTATCGTAAATATTCTTAATTATAAGCAGAAAAATAATTTATTTATAATAATATGGCGAAAAAAATTTTATACCAAGATGATGCTAGACGTGCCCTGGAACGAGGAATGGAAATAATGGTAGAAGCCGTTTCAGTAACATTAGGTCCAAAAGGTCGAAATGTAGTACTCGAAAAATCATATGGATCACCACAAATTGTAAATGATGGAGTAACAATTGCAAAAGAAATTAACTTAGATGATCATATAGAAAATACTGGTGTCTCGTTGATTCGACAAGCTGCTTCAAAAACTAATGATGTAGCTGGAGATGGAACAACTACTGCTACAGTTTTAGCTTATGCAATGGTAAAAGAAGGGTTAAAAAATGTTGCAGCTGGTGCAAATCCTATTTCAATTAAATTAGGAATGGAAAAAGCAGCTCAGTATTTAGTAACTCAAATTAATGAATTTGCTCAACCAGTAGAAGATATTCAATCAATACAGCATGTAGCTTCTATTTCAGCAGGAAATGATGATGTCATAGGTTCTCTTATTGCTGATGCGTTAGCTAAAGTTGGTAAAGAAGGAGTTATATCTTTAGAAGAAGGTAAAGGAATTGTAACAGAACTTGAAATTACTGAGGGAATGAAATTGGAAAAAGGTTTTATTTCTCCTTATTTTATTACTAATACTGATAAAATGGAAGTTTCTTATGACAATCCATATATCCTTTTAACTGATAAACGGATTACATTAGTCCAACAAGATTTATTACCAATTTTAGAACAAATTACAAAAACAAAACGACCACTTTTAATTATTGCTGAAGATGTAGAAAAAGAGGCTTTAGCTACATTAATCCTAAATAAATTACGTGGAATTATAAATGTCGTTGCCATACGAGCTCCTGGATTTGGAGAATTACGTAAACAAATGTTAGCAGATATTGCTATTTTAACAGACGGGACAGTTATTACTCAAGATGCTGGTTTAAGTTTAGATAATATTCAACTTAATTTGCTAGGGCAAGCTCGCCGAGTTATAATTAGCAAAGATAATACAACGATTGTAGCTGATGGCCAAACTTTAGAAGATATTAAAATTCGATGTGAGCAACTTCGTAAACAAGCTAATGTGGCTGATACTGCTTATGAAAAAGAAAAGTTACAAGATCGAATTGCTAAACTATCAGGAGGCATTGCAGTTATAAGAGTCGGTGCTGTAACTGAAACTGAGATGAAAGATAAAAAATTACGATTAGAAGATGCTATTAATGCAACACGAGCAGCTGTAGAAGAAGGAATTGTTCCTGGTGGTGGAGCAACTTTAACTCATTTATCTGAAAATCTTGTTACATGGGCCAAAAACAATTTGAAAGAAGATGAACTTATTGGGGCTATGATTATATCAAGAGCAATTTTAGCTCCATTACGAAGAATCGCTGAAAATGCTGGAATTAATGGTCCAGTAATTATTGAAAAAGTTCAACAACAAGAATTTGAAATTGGTTATAATGCTGCAAAAAATACATTCGAAAACATGTATGAAGAAGGAGTAGTAGACCCCGCAAAAGTTACTCGTTCAGGTTTACAAAATGCTACATCAATTGCAAGTATGATTTTAACAACTGAATGTATTATTGTGGATGATAATTTAAATTTAAACGAATTTTAAAATTCGTTTAAATTTAAATTAAATATTATAAATCATTTAAATCTGACATTGGATTTGAGTTTGAATCATTATCCACTAATGGTTTTGCAGCCATCATTTCTTTCATTGCTAGTTTTAAATTTTCAACATTTGTTTTTAATGAATCAAAGGTATTATTTTGAATATCTTGTCTAATATCTTCAATTAATTTTGTAATATTTTGTTGTTTTTCTTCTGATATATTTTCTTTGAAAAGTGAAAGTTCTTTTTCTGCTTCAAAACATAACGTTTCAGCTTGATTTTTTAAATCGATATTTTCTCGTTTTTCTTTATCAGCCTCAGCATATTTTTCAGCTTCAGCTAACATAGTTTCAACCTCGTTTTCATTTAAGTTTGAAGCACCTTGAATAGTTACTGATTGTTCAACACCTGTTTCTTTTTCTCTTGCTTTTACAGATAAGATACCATCTACATCAATATCAAATGTAACTTCAATTTGAGGAACACCCCGTTCAGCTGCTGGAATGCCATCTAATCTAAAATTCCCAAGACTTTTATTTCCTGCAACTAATTCTCTTTCACCTTGTAAAATATGAATTTCTACATTTGTTTGATTGTCGACTGCTGTTGAGAACATTTCAGATTTCTTAACAGGAATGGTTGTATTTCGAGCAATAATTTTTGTCATTACTCCCCCAAGTGTTTCAACCCCTAATGATAATGGTGTTACATCTAGTAATAAAACATCTTTAATTTCACCAGCTAAAATACCTGCTTGTATAGCAGCTCCAATTGCAACTACTTCATCAGGGTTTACAGATTGATTCGGTTTTTTATTAGTTAATGACTCAACTAAATCTTGAATAGCAGGAATACGTGTTGAACCTCCAACTAAAACAACTTCATTTATATCAGATTTTTCAAGTCTTGCATCATTTAATGCTTTTTCTACTGGAATACGACATCGAGCAATTAAGTTTTCACATAACTTTTCAAAATCGTCTCGTGTTAATTCTTTTTCAATATGTTTTGGTCCTGTTTTATCCGCTGTAATAAATGGTAAATGAATTGTTGTTTTTTCAACAGTCGATAATTCCATTTTTGCTTTTTCAGCTGCTTCAGTTAATCGTTGTAAAGCTTGAATATCATTTAATAAATCAATTCCTTCTTTTTCTTTAAAATCATTCATTAACCAAGTAACTAAAACTTTATCGAAATCGTCACCACCTAAATTAGTATCACCTGCAGTTGCTAAAACTTCAAAAATACCATCTCCAACTTCTAAGATTGAAACATCAAATGTACCACCACCTAAATCAAAAACTAAGATTGTTTCATTTTGTTTCTTATCTAAACCATATGCTAAAGAAGCAGCTGTTGGTTCATTAATAATTCTTAATACTTCAACTCCAGCGATTTTTCCAGCATCCATAGTGGCTTGTCGCTGTGAATCATTAAAATAAGCTGGAACAGTAATAACTGCTTGTGTTACCTCTTGACCTAAATAAGTTGTTGCATCATTAATTAATTTTCTTAAAACTTGTGCTGAAATTTCTTCCGGGCTAAATTCTTTACTTAAAGCTGGACATTTAATTTTGATATTTTCATTTGAATCTTTTGTTACTTTATATGGTAACTGTTTTGCTTCTGTTGAAATTTCACCTTCTTTAGATCCAATAAATCGTTTAACAGAGAAAAATGTATTCTCTGGATTAATCACTGCTTGTCTTTTTGCAATTTGACCTACTAATAATTCTTGTTTTTTAGTATATGCTACAATTGAAGGTGTTGTTCGTAATCCTTCAGCATTTATAATTACACTGGGTTGTCCACCTTCGATTGCAGCTACTACAGAATTTGTCGTACCTAAATCTATTCCTACAACTTTTGGCATTTTTTCTTCTTTATTTATATTATTTTTATTAAAAATAATTTTAAACCATTTATTAATCTTAAAATAAACTTAAGAACCCGTAATAAAAAATTTATTTAATAATATTGTAAATGTAACTTATATAGACAAAAATTAGTAAATTTTTTACACTAATAATTATAAGATTTATTAATTTTAATTAATATTATCGAGTTATATTTTTTTAAAAAAGTAAAGTTAATGAAAATAAAAAATACATTTGGAGGTTTATCGTGAGTGTAGGTTTATTAGGTAATAAAATTGGCATGACTCAAATTTTTGATGAATCTGGCAATATTATTCCAGTTACGATTTTGAAAGTTGGTCCTTGTGTTGTAACACAAGTAAAAACAGAATCAAAAGATGGATATAATTCAATTCAAATTGGTTATGGAAATGTTTCAAGCAAATCATTAACTCAACCAGAATTAGGACATCTTCAAAAATCAAAAATTCAACCATTAAAATATTTAAAAGAGTTTCGCATTAATAATCAAGATGAATTCCAAATTGGTCAAATTTTAAATGTCGATTCTCTTTCACCTGGACAACTTGTAAATATAAGAGGGAAAAGTATTGGTAAGGGTTTTTCAGGACTTCAAAAACGTCATAATTTTACACGTGGTCCAATGACTCATGGTTCTAAAAATCATAGAGCACCAGGGTCAATTGGTATGGGTACTACACCAGGCCGTGTTTTACCAGGTAAAAAAATGGCAGGTCAACTAGGAAATAAAATCACAACAATCCGAAAACTTAAAGTTATTCAAATAAATTTAGAAGAAAATATTTTAATAATAAAAGGATCTGTGCCAGGAAAACCTGGAAATTTATTGAGTATTACTCCTTCTTAGAAGTCAAATTAAAAATTGAATATAGTAAACTAAAGTATGGAAAGAAAAAGTAGGACCGTTCAAAAATTTATAGAATATACTCCATTAAATGCAAATGGACAAGCATTAGATAATGTACATGAATTGAAATTAAATGTCCTTGAAGAAACAGGAAATTATTTATTACATAAAGATCTTTTAAGACATTATAATTCTCAAAAACAAGGTACAGTTTCAACAAAAACTCGAAGTGAAGTTAGAGGTGGTGGTCGCAAACCATGGCGCCAAAAAGGTACAGGACGAGCTCGAGCTGGTTCAAATCGTTCTCCATTATGGAGAGGTGGTGGTGTAATTTTTGGCCCAAAACCAAAAACAGTTTTTTTGAAAGTAAATAAGAAAGAACGTCGATTAGCTCTACAAACATTGTTATATAACAAGAAAAAAAATCTTTTGATTATTGATAATTTAGAAAATGAAATTACGCAACCTAAAACAAAAAATTTTTTAAAAATTTGTCAAGATTGTAATATTAATTTAGAGCAAAAGATATTAGTGATTGTTTCAAAAAAAACAAAATCGTTAAAATTGGCAACACAAAATCTTAAAAATGTTGAATTAATTTTAGCTTCAAATTTAAATACTCTGAGTTTATTAAAAGCAAAGCAAATTATATTAACTCCATTAGCAATAAACTATATAAAGGAGATTTATTGTGATTAATTCTTCAGATTTTCTTAGCAATGCACAAATTATCAAATATCCCATTATTACAGATAAAGCAACAAGACTTTTAGAAAATAATCAGTATAGTTTTATTGTAGATCGTTCTTCTAATAAGATTACAATTAAAGCTGCAATTGAATATTTATTTAATGTAAAAGTTCTAAAAGTTAATACATGTCGTCTTCCCCGTAAAAAAAAACGTGTCGGTAAATATATTGGTTGGAAGCCACAATATAAAAAAGCAATTGTAACTTTATCTGAGGGCGATGTGATAAACTTATTTACCGAAAATTAATTTAAATAACAAAGAATATAAAGTTTAAAGTTTATGAGTATTCGTCTTTATAAATCATATACACCAGGTACACGAAATCGAGCACTTTCAGATTTTAGTGAAATCACCAAAACTAAACCAGAAAAAAGCTTAATTAGAAAAAATCATCGAAGTAAAGGACGAAATAATAGAGGAGTTATTACTATTCGTCATCGCGGTGGTGGACATAAAAGACGTTATAGAATGATTGATTTCAAACGTAACAAATATGGAATTGAAGGAATTGTATCAGCGATTGAATATGATCCAAATCGAAATGCTAGAATTGCATTAATTAATTATATAGATGGTGAAAAAAGATATATTTTACATCCAAAAAATTTAAATATTAATGACAGAATTATAGCTGGTTCGGGTTCACCATTAAATGTTGGAAATACTTTACCATTAACAGAAATTCCTTTAGGTACATCAATTCATAATATTGAATTAATTCCAAATAAAGGTGGTCAAATTGTGCGGGCTGGTGGAACATCTGCAAAAATTTTAGCCAAAGAAGGTGATTATGTAACTTTACGATTACCGTCTAAAGAGATAAGACTAATTCGGAAAGAATGTTTTGCGACTATTGGTGAAATTAGTAATAATGATGTTTTTTTAGTACAGAGTGGGAAAGCTGGGAGAACTCGTTGGTTAGGAAAACGTCCAACAGTTCGTGGTTCAGTAATGAACCCTTGTGATCATCCACATGGGGGTGGTGAAGGAAGAGCTCCAATTGGTCGAACTCGTCCATTAACTCCATGGGGTAAACCAGCATTAGGTATGAAAACAAGAAAAAGAAAAAAATTAAGTGATGCGTACATTCTTCGTCGACGCTCTTAAACGATAATTTAACAGTTTAATATAATTAATCAAAATATTTCAAAGATGCCACGATCATTAAAGAAAAGCCCATTTGTTGCTTACCATTTATTAAAAAAAATCAATAAATTAAATAAGGCTGGTAAGAAAGATACAATTGTAACTTGGTCTAGATCTTCAACAATTTTACCAAGTATGGTTGGATTTACAATTGCAGTATATAATGGCAAACAACATGTACCCATTTTTATTTCCGATCAATTAGTTGGACATAAATTAGGAGAATTTGTATCAACAAGAAATTTTAAAACTCATATTAAAGCTGATAGAAAATCAAAACGTTAGATAAACTAAATAATGAATCGAATTTTATATGAGCTCAGATGTAAATGTAAGGAAGAATTTTCGATAGCAAAAAAACGTAAATCAAGTACTAGAAGTGAAGGAAAACCACTTCAATATCCTGATCTTAATGATATTACATCTAAAACTTTTCAAATAAAATACGAAAATAAAATGTCATCAATCGCAAAATTTTTATTAAACAGTTTTCGAAATAAATATCTTTATTATGCTATTGATGATATTTTATATTTATTGAAATCAAATCCAATTGAACAAGAAAATCTTTTAGCAATTTTATATTCCCCTGTTCTTTCAATTCATAATAATCTTTCTATTAACTTTTTTGATATTTGGATTCACGAAATTTATATTAATGAAACATCAAAAGTTAATAAATTTTTGACTCATAAATCTACAAATTTTGAGCAGTTTAGTTATATAACAATTAAACTTTTATATAAAACTAGAATCCCAATTAAGAAACAGGAATCATTGTGGTAAATTTCTATTCTTGTTTAAAAACGTTAAAAGAAAATTATTTTTTATCCATTTAATTAAAAGTACAAATTACTTAGCATATTAAAACGCTAAAAATTTTAAAATTCTCAATTTTTAAAAAATTTAAAGAATTATTTATGTCAAACCCTCAATCAGTAAAAGCAGTAGCTAAATATATTCGAATGTCTCCTCATAAAATAAGACGAGTTTTAGATCAAATTCGTGGCCGTTCATATCAAGAAGCCTTAATGATTTTAGAATTCTTACCTTATAATGCAGGAGGTCCAATTTGGCAAATTATTCACTCCGCTGCAGCAAATGCAAAACATAATTATGGATTAGATAAAAAGAAATTAATTATTGATGAAATTTTTGCAGATGAAGGACCCAAATTAAAAAGAATTCGACCACGTGCTCAAGGACGAGCATATAAAATTTTAAAACCAACCTGTCATATTACGGTTGTTATGAAAGAAAATAATTAACTAATAAATTTATTAATAAGGATTAATTCTATGGGTCAAAAAACACATCCTTTAGGATTTAGATTAGGTATCACGCAGGAACATAAATCTGTATGGTATTCTAACTTTAATCAATACGCCAATATTTTAGAAGAAGATGATAAAATTCGAACTTATATAAATACAGTATCAAAAGTAAACAATATTTCAAATGTTAAAATATGTCGAAATGGATTAGCTGATCAAATTCAATTAAATATTGAAACAGGTAAACCGGGTATATTAGTTGGAGATATGGGTACTGGACTTGAAACTTTATTAAATAATATAAAAAAAATATTGCCATCAAGTCGTCAACTGACAATTAATGTTTTTGAAGTTGAAAAAGTTGATTTAGATGCAAATCTTCTTGCTGATTTAGTAGCTGAACAATTAGAAAAACGTATTGCTTTTAGAAGAGCTATTAGAGAAGCATTACAAAGAGCTCAAAAGCAAAACGTAAATGGAATTAAAATTCAAGTTTCTGGACGTTTAAATGGAGCTGAGATTGCAAGAAGTGAATGGATCAGAGAAGGAAGAGTACCTTTACAAACTTTACGTGCCGATATTGATTATGCAACAAAAGAAGCTAATACAATATATGGAGTTTTAGGAATTAAAGTTTGGTTATTTAAAAGTGAAATTTTAAATAAATAAAAAAGGATTCTTTAATAATTGAGAAAAATTATAGTTTTATTAAATTAATTTGTTATGTTAAGTCCAAAAAGAACAAAATATAGAAAATATCATCGTGGACGTATGCGAGGTAAAGCAAGTCGTGGAAACGAAATTTGCTTTGGAAATTTTGGTTTACAAGCATTAGAACCAAGTTGGATTACGTCACGTCAAATTGAAGCAGCTCGACGTACAATTACTCGTTATACTAAACGGGGAGCTTCGTTATGGATTAGAATTTTTCCAGATAAAACAGTTACAGCTCGAGCGGCAGAATCAAGAATGGGTTCAGGTAAAGGTGCTGTTGATTATTGGGTAGCTGTAGTAAAACCAGGAACAATTATCTTTGAAATTAGTTCAGTACCTGAAGAAGTTGCTAAAGCTGCATTAAGTTTAGCAGCTTATAAATTACCATTAAAAACGAAATTTATTATTAAAGACAGTATTAAATAAAATATGGGTGTACCTCAATTTACTGATATTATTTCACTTTCAAATACAGAAATCTCTGAAGCAATTATTGAAACTGAAAATGAATTATTTAATTTACGTTTTAAAAAAGCTACTCGTCAAAGTTTTAAATCACATGAAATTAAACATACAAAACGCCGTTTAGCTCAATTAAAAACACTTTTAACATTAAGACTAGAAAACGTTGAACAAAAAGACTAAATTAATAATTTAATTACAAATTAATATTAAATGGCAAAAAATGTATAAAAAATTAAGGAGTTTTAAATGCCAGTAAAACAACAAATTGGTATTGTAATTAGTAATAAAATGCAAAAGACTATTGTAGTAAAAATTGAAAATCGATATCCTCATCCAATTTATTCTAAAACATTAGTTAAGACTAAAAAATATGTAGCTCATGATGAACTAGAAACATGTAATATTGGTGATCAAGTATTAATTCAAGAATGTCGGCCATTAAGTAAAAGAAAACGTTGGAAGCTAATTGAAATTATTTCAAAATCATCGTTAATAAGTTAAATGATATTTTATGATTTATCCTCAAACAATTTTAACAGTAGCCGATAATACGGGTGCTAAAAAAGTAATGTGTATTCGAATATTAGGTGGAAACAAAAAATATGCAGAAATTGGTGATACTATAATCGCAGTCGTTAAAGAAGCATTACCAAATATGCCAATTAAACGTTCAGATGTAATAAGAGCAATTGTAGTAAGAACTAAAAAAACTATTCGTCGCCAAGACGGTATGTATATTAGATTTGATGATAATGCAGCAGTAATTGTTAATCCAGATAATAACCCTCGTGGTACACGTGTATTTGGTCCTGTTGCCCGTGAAATTCGTGATAAAAATTTTTCTAAAATTGTTTCTCTAGCACCGGAGGTTTTATAAATGCCAAAAAAACAAAAAATGCATATTAAAATAGGTGATACAGTAACAGTTATTTCAGGTTTCTATAAAAATGAAAGTGGAGAAGTTATTAAAATTAATCGAAAAACAGGAAAAGTTATAATACAAGGAATTAATTTTAAGTTTAAACATATTAAACCAAATACAGAAAATGAAATAGGTGAAATTAAACAATTTGAAGCACCTATACATCATTCAAATGTCAAATTAAATTTAAAAGAAGTATCTTAATATGCTAAATCAACATTCATTAGAAGAAATTGCTGACATTCATAATTTACTTGGAGATATCAAAAAAGAGTATGAAGAAGGTATTAAACCAATCTTAATAAAAAATAGTCCTCAAAGATATAGAAATCCTCATACTGTTCCAAAATTAAAAAAAATCCAAATAAATCGTGGACTTGGATTAGCAGCTCAAAATACTAATATTTTAAAAAAGAATATTCAAGAATTTGAAAACATTGCCGGACAAAAACCAATTATTACAAGATCAAAAAAAGCAATTGCTGGTTTTAAAATTCGTGAAAATATGGAATTAGGACTAAGTGTAACATTACGTGGCGAGAAAATGTATGCATTTTTAACAAAATTATTATTCTTTACATTTGCTCAAATTCGTGATTTCCGTGGTTTATCTTTAAGAAGTTTTGATAAAGCTGGAAATTATACATTTGGTTTAAAAGAACAATTAATTTTTCCAGAAGTAGATTATGATGATGTAGACCAAACAGAAGGTTTTACAATTAATATTGTTTTAGAACACTCATCTCCGAAATATAAATCAAAATCAATGGATAAAATTTTAAACGGAATGATTTTATTTAAATTTTTACGCTTTCCATTAAATGATTGTGGATATTATGAAAAATATTCATCATTTTCGGAAGTTAATCAAGTTTGGGATAGAAAAAAACATTTAAAACGAAAACGTTGGTCACAAGAATAAATAAATAAAAAATCGAAAAGGGGATAATTGTGGTAACAGATACGATTTCAGATATGTTAACAAGAATTAGGAATGCTAATATGGTAAAACACCAGATTGTTCAGATTCCTGAAACAAAAATGTCTTTAGCTATTGCAAAAATCTTACGAGAAGAAGGTTTTATCGAAGATTTTGAAAGTTATACAGAAAATACAAGAAAATATTTGTTGCTTTCATTAAAATATACTGGAAAATCTCGAAAACCTGTTATCTGTAAAATTGAACGAGTAAGTAAACCAGGTTTACGTGTTTATGCAAATTCAAAAAAATTACCAAAAATTTTAGATAATTTAGGTATTGCAATTATATCCACTTCAAAAGGGGTAATGACAAATCTAAAGGCTAAAGAGCTAGGTGTTGGTGGTGAAGTTTTATGTTATATTTGGTAAATAAGGAGTTTCTAAAATGTCACGTATAGGAAAATTACCAATTAATATTCCAGAAAATGTTGATATTAATTATAGTGGATCAGAACTTACAGTTAAAGGGAAATTTGGAACCTTACAAACCAAAATTCCAGATACAATTGGAATCCAACAAGATGATAGTATTTTGAAAGTAAGTTTAAAAAATGAAACAAGAAATCTTCGATCGTTACATGGTTTATATAGAACATTAATTAATAATATGGTTATAGGAGTTTCTGAGCAATTTCAATTAACTCTTATATTAAAAGGTGTTGGTTATCGAGCTGTAGTACAAGGTAAAGAAATTGTTTTAAATTTAGGATATAGTCATCCTGTTAAAATGGATATTCCAGAAAATGTTTCAGTCGAAGTTGCTCAAAATACAACTATAAATTTAAAATCTTGTGATAAAGAATTATTAGGACTATTTGCATCAAAGATTAGAGCTTGGCGACGTCCGGAACCTTACAAAGGTAAAGGAATTCTATATAAGGATGAACAAATAATTCGTAAAGCTGGAAAATCGGGAAAATAAAATAGTTAATGCCCAAACATTTCTAATTCTTTATACATTGAATTATAAGTTCTTACATTTTTAAAAAATTAAAAATTATAACTATGAAATTTTCGAAACGAACTTTGTTAAAATTGAAAAATAAGAATAAAAAATTAAAACCCAATAAATATAAAAAGTTAAAACGTGAAGCATTACGGGGAACTGTTAAAGGAACTATAAATCGACCAAGATTATCAGTTTATCGTTCAAATGAAAATATTTATGCACAAATCATTGATGATACTAATTCAACAACTTTACTTGCTTGTTCTACTTTAGATAGATCAATTAAACTTGCCGTATCAACAGGACGGACGTGTGATGCTTCTCGACTTATGGGAGAAAAGTTAGCAGAACTAAGTTTAAAAAAAAATATTACAAAAATTGTTTTTGATCGTGGTCCGTATTTATATCATGGACGAATCAAGGCATTAGCAGACGGAGCCCGAGCAGGTGGTTTGCAATTTTAAATAAAATTTGTAAATTAATAGACAAGTTAAATATATTCTAATGAGTAGTGATTTAAAAAAAACAAATAAGTTAAAAAAAAATTTTCGACGTAATAATAACTTACAAGAACCAAAATTTGTAGAACGGCTAATAAAAATTAGTCGAGTTTCTAAAGTTACAAAAGGTGGTAAAAAGTTAAGTTTTCGTGCAATTGTAGTAATCGGTGATGAAAATGGAAAAGTTGGAGTAGGTGTTGCAAAAGCAGACGATGTCGTAAATGCTTTTAAAAAAGCAAAAACTGATGGGCGAAAAAATTTGATAAAACTTCCAATAACAAAATCCTTAAGTATTCCACATAATGTTGTTGGAAACTTTGGAGCTTGTAAAGTAATTATGCGACCTTCGATTGAAGGTTCTGGTGTAATTGCTGGTGGAGCAGTTCGAATTGTATTAGAGGTAGCTGGAGTTAAAAATGTAATTGCAAAACAATTAGGGTCAAATAATTTGTTAAATAATGCTCGTGCATCAATTTGTGCTTTAGAAAATTTAACTACAAAGTCACAAGTAGCAAAAAAACGTGATTTAACTTTAGAGTAATTTAATAACTATCAGAAAAATTAAATAGTGAAAATTAACAAAGAAATTAGAGATGTTTTATTAAATCGCTTGTTATTTAGTCTTGGGATATTATTATTAATTCGAGTTGGAACATTTCTTCCTGTTCCGGGAATAAATCATAATGATTTAGCATTTTATATTCAAAGACATTCGGTAACTAAGAGTTTAGTAAGTACATTTTCTGGTGATAATACTTTTGTAATTGGTTTATTTACTTTAAATATTTTTCCATATATAAATGCGACTATTTTAATTCAATTACTTTTAGGATTTTCACCACAACTCGCAAAATTACAAAAAGAAGGAGATTTGGAAGGTCGTCGTACCATTAGTCGTTTAACACGTTTTATAACTCTAATTTGGGCAATTATCCAAAGTGCTGGTGTTAGTTTATATTTAAAACAGATATTATTTGATTGGAATTATTTGTTAGCATTTCAAATAATTATTTGGTTAACTACTGGAGCAATGATAGTTTTATGGTTAAGTGAATTAATTACTGATTATGGGTTAGGAAATGGTGCATCATTACTTATCTATACAAATATTATTTCGAACTTGCCAAATCTTTTTAAAAAAGTAATTATTGAAAATAGTGAGAATTTTACGATTTTCTCTGGAATAGGTATTGGTTTATTAGTTTTTACCTCATTATATGGAATTGTTTTTTTACAAGAAGGTATTCGAAAAGTTCCTTTAATTTCGTCTAAACAATTAAATCAATCTTCGTTACAAGATATAGTTAATAATTATCTTCCATTAAGATTTAATCAAGCAGGAGTTATGCCAATTATATTAACTACGGCTATTTTAGTACTGCCAAATTATATTATTAATTTAGGAATATTTCCTTGGTTAAATATTTTTACATCCTTTAAATTTATTTATTGGATTGGTTATTTTGCATTAATTTTAGCATTTAGTTCTTTTTATTCATCGATTGTTTTAAATCCAAAAGATATTTCTGATCAACTTCAAAAAATGGCTGTAACAATACCTGGAATTAGACCAGGTTTACAAACTACATTTTACTTAAAACAAGTTATAAAAAGAGTAACGTTAATTGGTGCAACTATGCTTGCTACTTTAACAATAGTACCTAATTTTATCGAATCAACATTAAATATTACAGGTCTTAATGGATTAAGTACAACTTCACTGTTAATTCTAGCTGGTGTAGTATTAGATTTAATCCGTGAAATCAATAATATTTACTATTCAAATGTTTATAATAACATGTATCAATAAAATAAAAATTATTATTTGAAAATAAAAAAATGAAAGTTCGTCCTTCAGTAAAAAAAATGTGTGAGAAATGCCGTGTTATTAAGCGAAAGGGTAAAGTAATGGTTATTTGTTCAAACCCAAAACATAAACAACGTCAAGGATAATATTTTAAAGGAGTTTAGAAAATGGTTAGATTAGTTGGTGTTGATTTACCAAGAAATAAACGAATTGCATATGCTCTTACTTATATTCATGGTATTGGGCTTACATCTGCGAGAAAAATTATTGAAATTGCAAACATTAATTCCGAAACAAGAGTTAATGATTTAACGACTGAACAAGCAGTCGCATTACGTCAAACATTAGAAAATATAGACTTAAAATTAGAAGGTGATTTACGAAGATTTAATGGTTTAAATATAAAACGATTAAATGAAATAAATTGTCATAGAGGAAAACGACATAGAAATAATTTACCTGTTCGTGGTCAGCGAACTAGAACGAACGCTCGTTCAAGACGTGGTTCCAAAAAAACTGTTACTGGTAAGAAAAAATAATTTTATTTATATGACATATTTGTATTAGATTTATTTGAAATTTTTATATGGCACAAATAACTAGAAAATCAACGACTAAAAAAGATAAAAATAACTTTTCAAGTGGGATTGTTCATATTCAATCAACATTTAATAACACAATAGTAACAGTTACAAATTTAACTGGTGATACTATTTCTTGGGCATCAGCCGGAAGTTCAGGATTTAAAGGAGCACGTAAAAGTACACCATTTGCTGCGCAAACAGCAGCTGAAAAAGCAGCTTTAGACGCATTAAGCACTGGTATGAAAACTGTTGAAATTTTGGTAAAAGGGCAAGGATCTGGTCGTGAAACAGCAATTCGAGCAATCGAAAGTGCAGGATTTGAAATAAGTTCAATCCAGGATATAACATCGGTTCCTCATAATGGTTGTAGACCTCCAAAGCGACGTCGAGTTTAGACTTTCTTTTTCATAATAAATTAAAATATGAATAATATTTCGATTAAGTGTCTTAAATCAGAGAAGATCGAGTCAGGTTGTTGTCATGGACAATTTCTGATAAATTCTTTAAGACCAGGGCAAGGAATAACAATTGGTAATCAATTACGTCGAGTACTATTAGGAGATTTAGGTAGTGTAGCAATTTCAGCAGTTCGAATTGCTGGTGTAAATCACGAATTTTCGACTATTCCTGGTGTTCGAGAAGATATACTTGAAATTTTATTAAATTTAAAAGGAATTGTTTTTAAAAGTAAAACACAGGATGTACAATTTGGTCGTTTAAAAATTCAAGGACCAGTTGTTGTTACTGCCGATTTGATTCAATTGCCACCAAATTTGGAAATTGTCAATCCAAATCATTACATTACAACAATTTCTACCTCGAATATTCTTGAAATTGAATTTAAATTCGAATATGGAACTGGTTATAGATTAGCTTCACAAACTTTTGCAGAAGAGAGTGACAATTATTTACAATTAGATACTATTTTCATGCCTGTTCAAAAGGTTGATTTTAAAATAGAAAATGTTTATGACAATGTTAATAATATAACTGAACGACTATTCATTGATATTTGGACAAATGGGAGTATCTCACCAAATGAAGCACTTAAATCTGCAGCTCAAATTATTATTGATTTATTTACTTTATTAATTAACAATAAAGAGACTAATGAAAAAAATCCATTAGAAACAAAACCTCGTTCAATAAGTATTGAGCCTTATACAAATATTGCAATCGAAGAACTGCAATTATCTGTTCGAGCATATAATTGTTTAAAAAAAGCTCAAATAAATACCGTTGGTGATTTATTACAATATTCTCCAGAAAAACTCCAAGAACTTAAAAATTTCGGACGGAAATCAGCCGATGAAGTTTTTTCCACATTAAAAAATAAATTAGGTATCATTTTAAAATAATTAATAATTATATTATTCACTCGTTATTAAAATATTCTTCTTTATTTATTTTCAATAAAAAAAATTATGAATTCATTAAATAAAACATTTTTACCAACTAAAAATTATAAAAATCGAAATTGGTTTCTTATCGATTGTAAAGGACAAACATTAGGCCGCCTTGCAACTATTATCGCTACTTTATTAAAAGGTAAAATAAAACCTCATTATCATCCATCTGTTGATATTGGAGATTATATAGTGTTAATAAATGCTGATTCAATTATTGTAAATGAAAATAGTAAACATTATTTAGTTTATAATCCTGGTCGACCAGGTCACTCTCTAAAAATAAGAAATGTTTCTGATTGTCTTCCACAGTTAACAATTGAAAAAGCAGTAAAAGGTATGTTATCAAGAACAGAAACAAAGAGATTAATGAGACGATTAAATATTTATAATGATCAAAATCATCCTCATCAAGCACAAAATCCAATAGAAATTGATCTATCTAATATTCATTTAAGTATTTAATGAAATATTAAAAATACTTAGTCAAAAAAAATAACAATAGACATAAATATGGCAGAATTAATTTTTAAAAAAGATAATATTGGTCTTGGAAAGCGAAAACAAGCAATTGCAAGAGTTTTTCTTATTCCTGGTAATGGAAATTTAACTATTAACAAAATTTCAGGTAACAAGTATTTACAATATAATGATAGCTATTTAAATACAATTTGGTCACCTTTGGAAAAATTAAATTTAGAAAAACAATTTGATATTGTGGCATTAGTTAAAGGTGGTGGGCTTACTGGTCAAACTCAGGCTATTCAATTAGGAGTTGCAAGACAATTATGTAAAATGGAAAAAGAAAATCGAGCAGTTTTAAAACCATTCGGGTTCTTAACACGTGATGCACGTATTAAAGAACGTAAAAAATATGGTTTACGAAAAGCAAGAAAAGCACCACAATTCTCAAAACGTTAAATTTTATAAAAATATGCCTAAATCTGATATACATCCTACATGGTTTAAAGATACACCGATTTTATGTGATGGAAAACCACTTTGTTTAATCGGTTCAACAAAAAGTGAATTACAAATTGATATTTGGTTAGCTAACCATCAATTTTATAGTAAATCACAACTTATGATTGATAGTGAAGGTCGAGTTGAACGATTTATGAAAAAATATGGTTTAAATTCGACTGATCAATAATTTACAAAATTTATTTATAGGTAATTTTAAAATGTTATGCCAACTATACAACAATTAGTTCGTTCAAGACGTAGACAAATAAAAAAAAAAACAAAATCACCAGCACTTGTTAATTGTCCTCAACGTCGAGGAGTTTGTACAAGAGTTTATACAACTACACCGAAAAAACCAAATTCAGCTATTCGAAAAGTTGCAAGGGTTCGTTTAACATCGGGATTTGAAGTAACTGCTTATATTCCTGGAATTGGGCATAATTTACAAGAACATTCAGTTGTTTTAATTCGTGGTGGTCGAGTAAAAGATTTGCCTGGTGTTCGGTATCATATTGTTCGAGGTGCATTAGACACTGGAGGTGTTAAAGATAGGGCTCAAGGTCGTTCAAAATACGGTGTTAAAAAACCAAAATCTTAAAAAACTAAATAAAAAGGTTTATCAACTAATATATAATATATTATGTCTCGTCGAAATATTTCAAAAAAACGTTTCCCCCAAACAGATTCTGTTTATAATAGTTATTTAGTAAATTTACTTATTAATCGAATTCTAAAATCAGGAAAAAAAACTATTGCAAAAAATATTGTATATGAAGCATTTGAAATTATAAAACAAAAAACAAATGAAGATCCATTAAGTATATTTGAAAAAGCAATAAGAAATGCAAGTCCTATTGTCGAAGTTAAAGCTAGACGAGTAGGTGGGTCTACTTATCAAGTACCTATTGAAGTAAGTGGTTTTAGAGCAACAAATCTATCATTAAGATGGCTTATTGGATACGCGAAGCAACGAGTTGGAAGAAGTATGTCTATTAAATTGGCTAATGAAATTATTGACACAGCCAACGATATCGGTAATACTATTAAGAAAAAGGAAGAAACACATAAAATGGCAGAAGCAAATAAAGCTTTTGCACATTTTAGATATTAATTCCAAGGTAAGCCTATAATCTCGCTAAAAGCTTAAAAATAAACTATAATTTATAAAAAATTGAAAGGAATTTATAATGGCACGTGAAAAATTTGAACGTACAAAACCGCACGTTAATATTGGTACTATTGGTCACGTAGACCATGGAAAAACAACTTTAACTGCAGCAATTACTGCTACATTAGCATTAGATGGAAATTCTGAAGTTAAAGATTATTCAGATATTGATGGAGCACCTGAAGAAAGAGCACGTGGTATTACAATTAATACTGCACACGTAGAATATGAGACAGAAAACCGTCATTATGCACACGTAGATTGTCCTGGTCACGCAGATTATGTAAAAAATATGATTACTGGTGCAGCACAAATGGATGGTGCAATTTTAGTTGTTTCAGCTGCAGATGGTCCAATGCCACAAACTCGTGAACACATTTTATTATCAAAACAAGTAGGTGTTCCAGATATTGTTGTATTTTTAAATAAACAAGATCAAGTAGATGATGAGGAACTATTAGAATTAGTAGATTTAGAAGTTCGTGAACTACTATCAGCTTATGATTTCCCAGGTGATGATATTCCAATTTGTCCAGGATCAGCATTACAAGCAATTGAAGCAATTTCATCAAATCCTGAGATTAAGCGTGGAGATAACCCATGGGTTGATAAAATCTTTGCATTAATGGATGCTGTTGATGAGTATATTCCTACTCCTGAGCGAGATACTGAAAAAACATTCTTAATGGCAATTGAAGATGTTTTCTCAATTACAGGTCGTGGAACAGTTTCTACAGGTCGTATTGAACGTGGAGTTATTAAAGTAGGTGATACCGTTGAAATTGTTGGTCTTCGTGATACACAAACAACAACTGTAACTGGAATTGAAATGTTCCAAAAAACATTAGACGAAGGATTTGCAGGTGATAATGTTGGGATCTTATTACGTGGGGTTACACGTGAAGAGATTGAACGTGGTATGGTATTAGCTCAACCAGGTACAATTACACCACATACAAGTTTTGAATCAGAAGTTTATGTTTTAACAAAAGATGAAGGTGGACGTCATACACCATTCTTTACAGGTTATAGACCTCAATTTTATGTTAGAACAACTGATGTAACAGGTGCAATTACTCAATTTACCGCAGATGATGGAACAGTTGTTGAAATGGTAATGCCAGGTGATCGTATTAAAATGACAGCTGAATTAATTTCTCCTGTAGCAATTGAAGAAGGTATGCGTTTTGCGATTCGTGAAGGTGGCCGTACAATTGGAGCAGGTGTAGTTTCTAAAATCATTAACTAATTAAAAATCTATATGGAAATAAAAACGAATGCAAAAATTCGTGTAAGATTAGAATCTTTTAATCATGAACTTTTAGTTTCTTCATGTCAAAAAATAGTTGATATTTTACAAAATGCTTCTTTAAATTCTATTGGAGTAATTCCATTACCTACTTCTAAACGTATCTATTGTGTATTACGATCACCTCACGTTGATAAAGACTCAAGAGAACATTTTGAAATTCGAGTTCATAAGCGAGTTTTAGAAATCTTCTATGATTCAGAAGTTCCTATTTTTAATTTATTATCAGAAGCAGATTTACCTCCAGGAATTTTTTATCGTATTTGTTTATTCTAAGTATATACTTAGAATAAACAAATATAACTTTTATAAAAATTTGTAAGAAATCGTAAATTTCATTTTATCCAAGTTTATGGTTCTCAAAGCTTAAAAAAAACTTTTGATGTTAAGAAAAAATGGAATATTATTAAAATATGAATAATCATAAAAAAGCACAAATTAAATAACTAATCAAAGACTCTCTTCAACAAGCTTTGGAATATAAGATGATTCAAAGTTATTGTGACGTAGAGTTTGTAAACCCAATACGAAAATCAAAGGTAAGGAGTATAAACCAACTGAGTCGTTTAATTGTTGGACAGAGTTATGTTATAAGTTTTTATGAATTATCATTTTAGTGATGCATATTTTAATGGGTTAGACTATCCCGGTAAAAATATTATAAAAATGTATTTTTTTTTAACCTGTATTTACAATAAAGCCTTTATATTACTAAATTTTTATAGATAAAACTAAAAAATAATTGACGTCAAAAATCGGCCCGATTTTTTAACACTGTTCACAAATCTCCGTTATCAAATGAATAGTAGAACTAACTGTCACTGGATTCGGACTTGCAACGGAAGCTGCAATAACAGAACTAGTACCAATACAGTGAGTTGCTAATCATATAGGTGGTGGTGCGCAACAATCACTAACGATCAAGGTTATGTTTTTTGTTCCAATTTAAGAATTTAACGGATTTGTAATATTAACTTCATTTTTGATTAATTTTACCGTTCGACAACCTCGAAATATATAAAAATATAAGATTCTGTAATTAGACCTAGCATGTGCTAGCTTCCGGTAATAGTAATTAATATTTTAGCTAGCGAAGAATTTCTTAATAGCGATAGCCCGATTACTACATAAATTCCAATTGAAAGTAAAATTTTTGTAACCATAATAAATTTAATAAAATGAAATAAATAAACTCTAATTGAACATAATTTATTTGTCAATTTCATTGGTCCAATATTACCTAAAAAATTAGAATGCCCGCTCAGAGCATATTTGGAATTGGCTTTTTTAATACTCAATTAAATCACCCTGCTACACTGACCTAAAATTGTTCATCTGGGGTAAAAATGAAAATACGAAATAATCTTTGTAAAATTTTTTTATATTAAGAATTTATGGTAATCCTAATATTACTAGTAGTAGGGATGGGGGGACTTGAACC